TGAAATAAAGTAATAAGTTCATGCCTTAAATATATAGGTTTAATTCTTATCTCCGCTATAATTTTACATTTTATAATTTTTTTAAATAAAAATTGATTGTATGATAATTATTGTTTATATTAAATTTTTAATTTTAATAGCACATTTTATTATAAATTTAACAAATAGTGCAAGTTTTAAATTTGAATGCTCAAATAAATGTGTTGTTAATAATATTATCTTAAAGTATTACATAAATATATATATATATATATTTTATTTAAATTGTAAAGTTAATAAGTGTAAATTTTTGTAGATAATTGTATATTCCTTTTTTATGTAAAGTGTATAGCTAAGGGGTATAGCACTAGACTTTTAATCTAAAGATCTCGGGTTCAAATCCCGATGCACTTACATAAGATTTGTGTTTTTTACAATTAATTATGTAACAACTTTTTATTGATTTCGTATATAATATGTATAATAATATTTTTTATTTTATATAAAAATTTGTTTTTTGTCAAAAATTTGTGATTTTAAATGCTAATGTTTTAGTTTTATGATATATCAATTTCAAAAAAAATTTAATAGTATATTATTGTTTAGTTTTTTTAATATTTCGTGTTTAAATATGGATGTTGCAGAGCATTGACAATTAGGATTTCAAGATTCAGCAACTCCAATAGCAGAAGGTATTATAACTTTACATCATGATCTTATGTTTATTTTAATTATTGTTTCGTTTTTTGTGGTTTGAATGTTAATACGTGTGTTATGACTTTTTCATGAGAAAAAAAAAGAAAAAGCTTATGCTTTAATTCATGGTACTCAAATTGAAGTATTATGAACAATAACTCCTTCTTTTGTATTAGTTTTTATTGCAATTCCATCATTTGCTTTATAGTTATTCATTTTTTTATTGTGAAGAATACTTTCATTTTTTAATGATCATTTAAGTAAAAAAAATTTATAACATTTTTTTATAACATTTAATTTGATTAAATAAAATGTGTTCATAAAAATATAGTAATAGTAAAATTAAGAAATTAATACTTTATAATTTTATTTTATTAATATATATTATGCGTATTGTTTTAAAAAAAATAAAAAAAGTAAAGTATTAGTATTTTAAAATTATGATTTAAGTGTTTACAATTATATAACTTACTATAGTTAAAATCAATTTAATTACATGTTCATTTACAATAATAATAATTTAATATCAAAATAAATTTTGTTTAAATAGTTAGAATACAATATAAAATTTATAGAAAAATTCTTAATTAATTTAATTTACAATATGCAATAACTTATATGTAATAATTTAGTAAGCTGTATAAAAAGTAATTTTTTTGCCCAGTTTTTAGAACACTTTAATAAAAATATTATGGAATTAATATATTATTTTATAACATAATATTTTTTAAAATTTGATTCTAATGTATTCTTTAGATGAAATAATTGATCCTACTATTACAGTAAAAATTATTGGTCATCAATGATATGAGTATGAAATTTCAAAATTAGTTTTAATTTTAAGCATGATAACTATTTAACAAAAATTTTATCAGATATTTTTTTTTTAAATTAGTAATAAAAAAAAATTGTATTTTAAGAGCTAAATTGATGTTTTATTAAACAGTATTTTAATGAACAAATCTATGATTGTAGTATCTAATAAGATTTATTATTATTATTTTTATAATTTAAGTAAAATTAGTAAATTTAAAAAGTAAAACTAATAGAATTGTAATTTTTTTAAATTATAATTTAAAATTATGAAAAGAATGTAGTATTAAAATAAATTCTTTAGTAAGTAAAATTTAGTTATAGTATATTTTTTTTGATAATAAAAAAAATATATAATTTAATGTCTTATAAAAAGCTGTATATATTGTAAAGTGTTTGTACAGTTTTGGTCAGAAAGTATAAAAACTTTATGTTTTACTGATAATGATGTATTTATTTAAAAAATAATAAAAGTTAAAATTAAATCTTTTTTCTGTTATGTAAAAAAATAAAGCTTGTTAATATTTTTGAGATTGTTATAACAAAAATTAAAATTTTTTTATAAAATACTTTACAATAAAATAATTTTCGATCAATATTTAATTTTAAATATTTGTATTTTAAAAAATCTCTTTTTAAATATTGTAAACTTTATATTATTTTTAAAATAATATAAATATATTTTAATGTATATTTAAAGTAATTATATAATATTCAAAATTTTTTGCGAATATAAATAAATAAAAAATATTACAAAAATATATTTTATTATTTCATATTAGTAGTAATTTTAAAAGCTATATATATAGAAAATATGTTTGTATAGCTTGAAAAAAAAATATTGATTATTTTATTTTATCTTATGAATATGCAGATTATACTAATGATAAAGGTTCTATAATTTCATATGATAGTTATATGATTCCTATTGAAGATTGGTTAGTTGTTTATTTTCTATAAAAAATATTTATATGTTTAATTTAATAAAATTGTTTTTAGTTTTATGTTAATATAAAAATATAAATTGTTTAGATTTATTTTGTTAGCAATAATAATTGAATTAATTAAATAAGTTAACTTTAAAAGTAAAATCTTCTTAAATAAATAAATTATTGTTTTGTGTTAAATTAAAAAAAAAATTTATATGTTTTTTAATCATATATAATTATTAAATATATTTTAATAATAAATTAATTCACCAATTAATATCATTTATAGTAATATATATCAATAAACTATTAGTATTTATATTAATAATGTACGAAAGAATAATACTACTAAATTTATGGAAAATATCTAAAACATTTTAAACAAAAGGTTTAAAAATAATATATACATTGTCTATTTAAACTTTTTATATATGATAAAAAAATATTCAAATATTTTTTTAATTGTTTAATGAGCCTTATAACAAGCAATTTTTTTGTAAGGTTCTAAGAGTGCTTTTTAAAAATTATTATTATTAAAATTTAATATAATATTTTTCATTTTTCAACTCTATTAGAATTAGGATATTTACGATTATTAGAAACTGATAATCATATAGTTATACCAGTAAATACACATGTTAGATTAATTGTGTCAGCAGCTGATGTTTTACATAGTTATGCAGTACCTTCTTTAGGTGTGTAAAAGCGACTGTTACATTATTATAAATTATTTTTATTTTTTTTAAAATATTGTTCAAAAAAATTTATGCACTTATTTAGTTTTATTTAATAAAATACTGTTTATAATTAGTAATTATTTTAAAATCGTTCTATATAAACAATTTTTTTAAAATTTTAATAAACTAAAAAATTTAGCATGTGCAATATAATAATATAAATTGATATGTAATATGGCATAAAATTAATAAATAGTTTAAAAATTCTATTTAAACAAAAACAAATTTCAACGTTACGGTAAAAATAAAAAAAAGTGCCTAAAAAATTATATTTAGTTATTAAAATTTAAATATTATTAAATTAATAAATAATAATGTTTATAAAAAAAATAAATAATTGCTATTTTATATTAAATTTAGTAATAATTATATATTTTAATTAAAGTCAGATAAAAATTACATGATAATTACTTTATTTAAATTTAACGGAAACTTTTTTTGATTTATATAAATAAATATTAAAAACATAATTAATTTAATATTATTATAATTTATAATAATACCAGTGAAATCTATTAATATTGATGGAGTGTTATAAATATAATATTAAACTTTAAAAAGCTTTTATTTAATTTAATTAATATAAAATATTTCAGATGTATAAATAAAAATAAAATTTTTTAAAAATATGTTTGTAATTAAAAGTTTATCAGTAATTTTTAGAATTAAAGTTATAAAAAAATAACCTAATAAAATAATATTGTAAGATATTATAGAGAATTAAAAATGCTATTTAGATAAAATATATTTTAGCAAACAATTTTTAAATTATCAATTTTATTAAAATATTTAAATGTTTTATTAATTAATTTAAAAAGCCATTTGAAAAGTAATTTTCTTGTATGGTTTTGAAGACACTTTAACAAAAATACTATGTGATAATAAAATATATCAAGTTATTTAGATAGTAATTTTGAAAATTTGATCTTGTTTTATAATGATACGATTAAAAAATTTATATTTTTAAAATTAATGATATATATGTTTTTAAGATTAAAATTATATTTTAGTTGTTATATATTTATTACATGATTAAAAAATTTTAGGTAAGCTTTTATATTTAAGTAATATTTTTTACCTGAATTTAATTATTTATCAAATAGTAACTAAAGTTTTTTTATAATAAATAAAAAATCTAAAAAAATAAAATGTATATTTTCGTTTTATTATAAAAATTAATGTTGTTATTATATCAGCATTAGCGTAAATTAAATATTGATTATTTTATATATTAAATCAAAAAAATTAAAACTAATTTTTTTAAGGAAGCTATATAATAAGTAATTGTTTGTTATGGTTTTGTGAAGAGAAATTTATTAAATTATAAAATATCTTATTCTAGATAAAAGTTTGAAGTTATAAATTTAAAATACTTTAGTTTTTTAAAAACTGAATTTTTTTTTAATAATTAGAAAAAATTTTCTAACAAAAATTTTTCAATTATAAAGAATTATATTTTATGCATAATATGTTTATTTTATGATTACTATGCAAAATTTCAAATAAAAGAATTTTTTTATAATAAATTGTAATTTTGATTTTATAACTTTAAAAGTTATAAAAAATTGTTAGTATTTTATTTAACTTTAAGATTGAAAAAAAAATTAATTATTATAAAGTTTCAAATTATTTTATAAAAAAATATAAAGTTATATGATACATATATATATACAATAATTAAATTTTATAAAATTAAAAAAGCTGATTTCTTAGTAATTAGTATGATCTGTTTACGAGGAAAGTTTCAAAATCTTATCCTAATGTAGATGCTGTTCCGGGACGTTTAAATCAAACTTCACTTTTTGTAAAGCGTGAAGGATTGTATTATGGCCAATGTAGTGAAATTTGTTGTTAGCAGAATAATCTAATATTTTTAATATATGTTATAGTTATAGTTATTAAAAAAAATAATACTATTAAGCTATATTATAAATAAGTTGAAGTTATCTTTTATAAATAATCACTATAGGTTTTTAAATAATAAAACTAAAAATTTAACTATTAAGAATAAGATACACATTTTATTATTTTTAATAATTTTAAAGACATTTAATAAATTTGTTTTATATATAAGTATAAATTTTAAAATAAGATCAATATTATTTAAATTAGAGAAGTTTGCAAACCTTTTATTTTGATTGTAAAGAAGGTATTTATAAAAAGTTAATTTAGATCTTTATTACTATTTAAAGTTTTAAAATTATATTGTTTTAGAATAAAGTATAAGAGTACTTATAAAAATGTTTATTTGTTATTTGACAAATTAAAGTTTAGTTATTAGTAATATTTGCTCGAATTAATATTTATTTTTTTATTATAATTCTCCAAATTTTATTAAAATATTTTAAGGTATGGTATGTAAGTATTATTATTATGAATAATGTTTTTGTTTTCAAGTTCATTAAAAAATTTTTGTATTTTTTTTTAATATATATATATCGATTGATAATTAAAAAATTAAGTAAACTATCAATAAATATAAAGTTTGTTTGAAGTTAAAAATACATATCAAAGATACTTCGTGATTTTATAAATAAATTGTATATATTTTAAGTAAAATTTTTTTAATTATATATTATAATTCATAATAAAATAAATAAGCTTGTAGAAACATTGTTATAAGTCAGATAAGATGTAATATTTTGTTTTTATAGAAAATCTTTAATTTAATTAACTAGTAAAAATTTAATATATTTTTATTACAAAAGTTTGTAAATAACTTAAGCCGTATAAAAAATAATTTTTACATATGGTTTTTTGAACATTAAAGTAAGAACATTATTATTTGATGTCAAAATTAGTAATATGTTAATTTTATATAAATAATTCTGAAATTTTGATTCTTTATAATGATAAAAAATAAAAACTTTTTAATATATAAATTAAAAAATATAAATTTTTTAAATTCGTTTATTTATAAAGCTTTTTTAATATTTAATAAAATTCGTTTGTAAATAAAGCGTAATTGTATTGAGAAGTGCTTGTTACGTTTAATAGGAAGCTCAGTTTATTTTTATTAAAATTGAATCTATCCTAAAGGTGTTAATCATTCAGCTATGCCTATTGTTGTTGAAGTTGTAGCTTTATCTAATTATGTAAAATGAATATCAAGTAAAATTTTTTAAGATGATGCAATCAGTAAATTTAATAAAAAGTTATCCGCGCCATGGTTATCATTTAGTAGATCCTAGTCCATGACCATTTACAGGTTCAATTTCAGCTTTATTATCTGTTGTAGGAGCTGTTATGTATTTTCATGGGTATAAAATTGGACATTATTTTTTATTTTTAGGTTTTTTATTATTAATTAGTGTATTTTTTTTTTGATGAAAAGATATAGTCAAAGAAGCTACATATGAGGGTTATCATACTTCGGTTGTACAAAAAGGATTACGTTTTGGTGTGATTTTATTTATTATTTCTGAGGTCTTCTTCTTTGTAGCTTTTTTTTGATCATTTTTTCATAATAGTGTATCTCCAAATATAGAAATTGGTAATATTTGGCCTCCTAAAGGAATTCTTGTATTTAATCCTTGAAAAGTACCTTTTTTGAATACAATGATATTGTTGTTGTCTGCTTGTAGCATTACGTGAACTCATCATAGTCTTATTTTTGGAAATAGACTGCAAGTTATATATTCTTTTATCATAACAATTTTTTTAGCATTTTTATTTACTTTTTTTCAAATATTTGAGTATAGTGAAGCTTTTTTTTGTTTTTCAGATGGAATTTATGGTTCAATATTTTATATGGCAACAGGTTTTCATGGATTTCACGGTATAAATATATGTTTTTTTTTTCTAATAATTTTGTATTTTAATTTTAATGGTTATTTTTTAATTTTATAAAATTTTAAAAATTTTATTTAATTACGTGATTTATATTAAATTTTTTTAGTTAGCATGTTAAAAAAAATTTTAATACATAAAATAAAAGAAAAAATCATATATTGAAAAATATGTTATTTTATTAAAAATTATTGTACCATGATTTTTAATCGCAAATTTTCTGAAAGATTTCTAAAGAATAATTAAAATTTATTTTATACAGTATTGCTAGAAAAATTAATGTAAAATAACAAATTTTTTACTTTAATATAAAAGCTGTATGATTTTTATAAGTCTTGTACAGTTTAGAAGACAATTAATATTGATCTATTTGTTTTTAGGTACTATATTTATTTTAGTTTGCAATGTTAGATTTATAAATTACCATTTTACTAAACAGCATCACTTTGGTATAGAAGCTGCTATTTGATATTGACGGCTAAAAATTTATTTATGTTTTTTATTTTTCCTTGTAAAAAAATTTGATAAACAATTTTATTTTTTAAATAAAACTGGTCTTAAATTTATAATCTTGTTTATAGTAAAATTAATTTTAAATATTAAAGAAAATATTTTCAAATGTAAGGTAAATTTATTATCTCAATCTTATTTTAATTACGTTTCTTGAATATGCTTAAAAAAAATAATATATCAAAACATAATAAAATGTTGTTTATTTGATAAAGTATTTAATAATTTATTAAGTAAAAGCAAAATCATAGTACGTTATTTAAGTATAAAACTTTTAACAGCGGAAGTATGTTATTTACATAATGCTCGAAATCAAACAGAAATTTTATTTAAAAAAATATATAGTAAATTAATAAAAGCGTCGATAAAAATTCGTAATATATTATCGGTTGATAAATGTATAAGAGTTTTTTTTCAGTATAATATAAATATATATAATTATAAATTTAAAAAAAATTTGTCTAATATATACTTTATATTAGTAGATCCTCACTTTTTACTTTATGCATACTTTTCTTTACGTGTGATTTCTGGTATTATATGTTGATTTGTTATAGGTTAAATTATTCAAATCTATTTTAACAAAAAAAAAATCACAATACATTTATTATAGATGTTTTTTTTAATTTTGTAATAATTACTAATATGTTTATTTTTGTATTAAGAAAAATAGTAATGTTGTCTTAAATTTAAATATAGAATTAATTAATTAAAAAAAAACGTATGTAACAAACATGAATTTTAATTGTAAATAGAAAGTGATAAACTATAATAAACGAAATAAATTTTTTTATTAAAAAAATGTAGATTGAATTAATAATTCAAAAATAATTTATAGTAAATAATAAATTATTTTGTTATTTTAAAAAATGATGATAACTATAAATGTATATTATAAATAATGTTTGTGATAATTTTTACTTATTATTTAAGAGTTATGTGTAAAGAGATTTGCGTGCATAAATCTGTATGGGGTATTATGTAAATACTTATGTAATAACTATCATAATAAAACTTTTTTTTTAATAATGTAACATTTTATGTACTTTTAAAAATTTCTGAAGAATTAAAATCTTTTACTTATGTAGTAAAACCTTTAAAATCTGTTTATTATAAAAACAAAAAATTTGTAACAATAAGTAGTTCTAAAGATACTATAGTACAACAAGCTTTGTTTTTAATTTTAAAACCTTATTATCAATTTAAGTTATATTTTCAAAAAAATTTAAATTATTGTATAAATAATTTAAAATTTAATTGAACGAGAATAAATTGATTATTTAAAATTAGTGTAAAAAAAACATTTGATAAAACAAATTATCAATTTTTATTTAATTCTTTAAGTTCTCAGATAAAAGAAAAATCAATTTTAAGGCTTATTGAAAATTTTTTACAAGTAGGCTATTTAGATATACAAATTTTGAATATACCTGCCATAAATTTTAAAGTTTATGTATCAAAAATACCTAATTTAAATTTGTTATTTTCAATTTTATATACTCATAATTTTTATGAATGATTTAAAAAGTTTATTATTTTTAAATATAATTTTAATTTAAAATGATTTTTATTAAATACTAATTACTTAAAATTTATAGTATGAAAATGAGTTTTTAATTTATGGGAAAAATATTGGTTTAATATAAAAAAAAAGTTATTTATTTGAAATAAATTTTTGCTAAATAGTTTTGTTTTGTTTATTTTAAATGATTTTAAATTAAGAGTTTTAAGTAAATTTTTTATTTTATTTAATACTAGCTTATATTATATTTGATATAATAATTTATTTTTGTTAGGTTTTATAGGGTCTTATACAGAAGCTTATATGCATTTTCAACGATTTTTACTTTTTTTAGAATCGACACTTTTTATAAATGTTGATTTAACTAAAACAAAATTTATACATTTTTCAAGAAATATTTATTTCTTTGGATATTTTATTAAAGGTAAATTTATAAAAAATAAATTATATAGAAATTTGTATAAAACAAGTCGTTTACATTTTAAAATACCTATAGAAAAAATAATTCGGTATTATATTGATTGTAATATTTTTAAAATTTTAAAATCTAAAAATAATTATGCAAAATGTGTTGCAAAGCAACATGCAAAATGATTGAGTGTAATGAGTGATTTCGATATTGTAACAAAATATTCTAAAATTATAAAAGGTTTAAATAACTATTATTTAAAATCAATAAATAAACAGTTATTATTTTATTTTTATTATTTATTTAAAAAATCAGCAGCTTTAACTCTCGCGAGTGCTTTTTAATATACAATTGAATAAATAAATATTTACGCTTTTTTTAGTTTAAAAATTAGGGCGCGTTAAAAAAAATTAATTTTATTAGACAAAAAATTGAATTTTGAAAAATGTTAATATAATAAAAACTTATTTTCAAAATATTTATAAATGTGGGAGTATAAATCTTAATATTTAAAATTTTAAATTTAAAAAAGAGTGTCTTTATATAATAAAAATATTATTGTATAGAATTATGCATACTTTTGGGGTTAGTAAAAAAGTTAGAAATAAGTAATATTAATTAATATAAAAATTTATGATGTTTTAATAAAATACTTTATAAGATTTATGAAAAAAAGTTTGAATATGTATTAATAAAATTTTATATGTTTTAGAGTTTTTTAAATTTATAGCATAAGCTTAAAAGATCCGTATGTATTTTTTTTTGATGCATGTACGGATCATAAAAAATATTTAAAATTCTAAAAGTTTAAATTTTTATTTAATTTATAAACATAATTTAATTTGTATTTGACAATCATATAAAAGATGAAGTTCTTGTTTATTTATATTTTCTAGTAGAAATAAAAAGTGAATAAATATTAATTTAAGTTTACCAAAGATTAGTAAAATATAATTTTTATTAAGTAAATTTTTAAGTAATAAAATAATTTTTTTTATTGTTTGATTTGGTATGATATAGTAAAAAAACGCGTAACGTTTAGAAATTGGCTTATTACGTGTAATTTGGCGCCTAATAATTTTTAATTGTTAGATCGAACTAATATATTTTGTAGATGTTATATGATTATTTGGAAAAATTTGTGTTTATTTTCTTTTTATTACTTAATAAAAAGTATTATTAGATTATATTTATTATAACATACAATTGTTTTTATTTTAATTTAATAAATACTATTTTTTTATATTTTAAGTTTAATAAGTAAATTCGGTATTTTATAATTTATGTTTACAGTATAAAATAAAATCGAGAAATAAATTTTTATTTTATAATATTAAATGTAGTTAAGAAAAATTTTTAAATATTTTATAATAAGAAAAAAAAATTATATATATACATATTAAGCGTTTAAAAAATTATTTATTTATTTGATTATATTAAAATTCAAAAGATAGTATATTAATAAAAAAATAAAAAATTAAGATATTTGTATTTTTAGTAATCAAATTAATTAAATAAGTTTTATGTAAAAATAATGTATTTTTACATAAAAAGTGTTGTTTTTTATATTTAATTAAATATAAATTATTAATTGATAACATTTTATTAGATACTTGTTTTTATTATTAATTAGTGTTTTAAATAATTTATTTTTATATAACTTTAATTATTTTACATTTTTTAAAAATTTAAGAAAAAAAAAATTGTATTTTTTGTGTTTTTCTGCGCATTTGTTATTTGATGCTCATTTATCTTAAAATTTTTATTATTTGCACCAATATGTTAATATTAGATAGGTAATATTACTTATAACAAAAAAAATTATCTAATTTATATATAAAATAAATTAAATTTTTTATTATGTAAATAGTGCTTAATGTTTAGGAATTTGCTTGTTATGTACAACTTATCGCTTATTGAAATAAAATAAAATATTTTGTTTAAATAAATCGAATTAATATCTTTTTATTGTGGTATATTGATGAGGTGGTGTTTTTCTATAAAAAATGTTAAAAAAAGAATATCCAAGAGGTTTTAGATCAGGTTTATTTCAGAGTTACAATACAAACCTTGTATGTTCTGGTATAATTAATGAAAAATTTGTTGTGTTTTTATATAAAAAATATAAACTTAATAGATATTTAAAACGTTTTATTGAGTTAAAAAATGTAGTTTTTGGTTGATTTAACTGTGAAATAAAAAATAATGTAATTATTATTCGCTGTTATTATGCTATAATAAAATATAAAGGTTCTATAAAAGTAATCTCTCGTTTTGATGAAAAGGATATGCTTATTCTTTGCCAATATTTTAAAAAATCTTTTGATTATTTGCCTTTTCGGTTTGAGTTTACTTTAGTACATTGATTCATGCATCCTTCATTTTTAGTTCATTGAATTTGTTTAATTTTAAAAGATGATATTCGTAACATGAGTAAAATTAAAGCTTCTTTAATTAAAACAGTTAGGAAATGTTCTAATTTAGTGTCTTGTTATCGACTTTGTAGTCCTGAAGGGCTTTCATTTCGTCTTGTAAGTATTAATGTTACTATTTCTCATAAACTTATAAAATCTTTTAAGCCGCGAAAATATTTACGAAAAGGAATAAGTTTGCCTAAAAAATCACTAACTTCATTATGTGATTATGCTTTTGGGTGTTTCAAAGAAACAATATCAAAAATGTGAGGTATTCATGTTTTTTATAACTATCAACCAGATCAAATTCTTACTATTTTAAAGCTTCCTTAAATTTTATTATAATTTTGTTTTATTTGTGCTATTTTTATTTATTATTATATTATATTGTTGAAGTATTTTTTTTATTTAGCTTTAATTACTATTTTTTTATAAAATGTATAGCAAAGTAGAGTAATAGATAACTCTTTGAAGTTTAAAAACTTTATTTTATATGGGTTTAAGTCCCATCTTTGCTCCGAATTTACAAAATTAGCGTATTAAAAAAATTTTTACTTAGAAGTTATAAAAAAATGTTAAAAAGAGTTCATCCAAAAGGTTTTCGATTAGGTTTATTTCAGAGTTGAAAAATAGATTTTCAATGTTATGGAAAAATTGGAAATAAATATGTTGTGGTTTTATATAAAAAATTTAAAATTAATTTATATTTAAAACGTTTTTTTGAAAAAAAAAATATAGGTTTTGGCTGATTTTCTTGTTTAATAAAAAATGAAAAAATTTTTATTTATTGTTATTATACTAAATGATTAACAAAATTTAAAGAAAAAGATTCTTTTTTAGAAAAAAATGCAATCTCTGCTTTCCGTAAAGTTTTTGGCCAATGGTTTAATGTACCTTTTAATATTATATTTTTTAAAACACATTGATTATATAGTCCTGTATTTTTAGTTGATTGAATTTGTTTAAATTTAAAAAATGAGGTATCTATAATAAGAATTTTTTCTGCGTTAGACAAAAAATTTATGACATCAAAAAATTGATTTTTTCATCCTAAAAAATGTTTTCGTGGAGAGTTTTTATTTCATCTTAAAGGTATCAGAATTATTTGTTCTGGTAAGTTACAAAAACGTCGAAGGGTAGGAAAATCTTTGAGAAAGCAATTAGGTCCTTTGCCTTTACAATCTTTAAATAAATTTTTTGAATATGATCATGGAGTTGTAAAAACACGATATGGTAAATTGGGTATTCATGTTTATTATTTCTATGAATCAGTTTTTGATTTTATTGCTTTAAATGTCTCGTCTTAAAATTTATCATAATAGTGTTTTAATTTTTGATTATTTTATTAAATATGAAATAAAACACTTTTTAAAAACGTTTAAAATTTGTTGTTTTAATTATAATATTGTTATTACAACAAATAATATCCCTATTTATTATTATATAATGTTATTAGAGTATTTTTATTCTTATAAAATCTTATGAAATTATACAAAAGGTTTTTTTAATATTTTAATTAAAAGTAATTTTTTATTTTATGTTTTAGACTATTTTTTGTTATTTAATTTTGCTTGTTTTAAAAATTATTATTATTATTATGAATTATTTTTTTTTACGAATGCAAAAAATTTTACTTTAAAAAATTGGTTACAAGTGTTTGAAATTTGTTGTCCTTTAATGATAAATTACTCTATATTAAATGATTTGAAGTATTTAAAAAAAATATAAATTTTAAATGTATTAGTGGATTAAAATCCAAATGAATTTGCAGTTATAAATGAGTTTCTCTAATTTTTAATGATAACTTATTAAATAAAAATGTTTTATTTACAACAATGAATAACACGTTGAATTTTTTCAACAAATCATAAAGATATTGGAGTATTGTATTTAATTTTTGGTGCTTTTTCTGGCCTTCTGGGTACAATTTTTAGTATTATAATTAGAATGGAGTTAGCTTACCCCGGCTCTCAATTTCTTTCTGGAAATTATCAAATGTATAATGTTTTAATTACAGCCCATGCAATGTTAATGATTTTTTTTTTCGTTATGCCAGTGTTAATAGGAGGTTTTGGTAATTGATTTGTTCCGTGCGGTACAGCATAATTCTATTGAGTTTTTTAGGGTTTCTATGATCTCAAAAGACTATCTAAGCAAAAAGAGAGCTTCAATATTGTATTAAAAATTTTTTTAGTTGTTATACTGATTAAACGTGAATACTTGTTTAAAAAGTTCATGGCTGTTAACTTTTAATATATCAATAAAATACAGAGTAAATAAATAGGAAGCAAGAAACACTAACCTAATAAATAGATATAATTCAAAAGAAAGATAATTGAAACGAAGGCAAAATAAATAATAGATATAAAAAAGAGAAGTAAAGAGAAATTTAGAGTGTACATAGCTTCAAGATAAAAATTTTGGATGCTTTAGATTGGATTAATAATTCAACGGTAAACAGAAAGTTAACTTTGTAAGTTATAAAAAATTTTTTAGGATATAAATATAAAATTATCTTGACGATAACATATAACTATCAAAGAATAAGTTTCTTAATTTGAGAAGAAATTCTATTTATATTATAAGTATAAAATTTTACTGAAGAGCAAGGTGCTTGGAAACTTGCGTGCTGTTAGCTCTGTCTCGGGGCCCGCTATTGAACTAAATAAAAAGTATGTGTAGCAGGTGCCTATGAAAATTTTAATGATTGGAGCAGTTGATATGTCATTCCCTAGATTAAATAATGTTAGTTTTTGGTTATTACCTCCATCTTTGATATTAATGTTATTTTCATCTTTAATTGAAGTAGGTTCAGGTACAGGTTGAACTTTATACGTATGTATGCGTAATTTTAATTTTATTAAAATTAAAAAATCTAATCAAACTTTTTAAGAAATGTCTCTTATACTTTGAAATGTTAGTTAATGTAAATATAAAATTTTTTACATTATAAATTGTTTTAGGGTAAAAAATGTGATATTTTTTTGTTCAAGGATTTTTAAATTTAATTTAATATATATATAAAGTGGTAAAAATTTGTAATATGCATATTTTTTTTATATAAATTATTTATAACCTATTAAACAAATATAAATAAAATTAAAAATTTATAAATTCGCTAAAAAAATCAATATTTATAATAAAATTTTTATTTTTTAAAAATTTAGTGAACGGAAGATGTAAAATAAATTGTTAGATAGTTTTGTGTTAATAATATAATGTTAGACATCTGAAAAATTTTTGGTAAATATTTAATTAGATTGTTTTTTTTTACTCTAATTAATAAAAAATATGACAAAGTATAAATAGTAAATTAATTTTTTAATTAAGTGATAAAAAACTATTCTTGTATTAGATTTAGGAGCTTTAATAAAAAATTTAAAAGTAATTTAAATGCAAATTAGTTTAAATAATATTTAATAGTTTAAGAAAATGTTTAGTGTAATTAATAAAAATAAATTTTAAAAAATTAAAATATTTTTAATAAATAATAAATATATTTAGTTAAAGTATTATAAAAGAAATATTTTTGATATATGGAAATTTTGTTAAAAAAATTAGATAAAATCTATTATACTTTTTTAATATAATGTTTAAAAATTTTTTATGTTCTTAAAAATTATCCATGTTAGATAAATATATTTTGTATGTAGATTTTTTATCAATTTTAAGTAACTTATTAGAGTATATACTTAGAATATTTAATTTATAATTTAATATTATTGTGTTATTTTTTTTATCTAAATTTTTTGAAGAGCTTAATATATTGAAAAGTATATGTTAAGTTCAGTCTCAAAAAGCGATTTTATCAAATTTTAGAGAATCCACCTTTAAGCTCAATTCAAAGTCATTCTGGGGGTGCTTGTGATATGGTTATTTTTTCGATACGTGCGGTTAAGCACGATATCAATGAGTCTAAAAGTTTTTACAATTTTGAGACTATTTAAGCAAAATAAAAGCTTCATTATTATATTGTAAATATTTTTAGTTATCATATTGATTAGATATAGACGGTTTTTTAGAAAGTCTATAGCTGTTGACTTCCAATATATATATATATAAGAAACATAATTAGAAAAATAGTATAGTTTATCTGATCGTATGTATAATTCTAATTTATAATAAATGGAATGTAAGTAAAATAAACAATATAAATAAAATAAAGAAGCGAAGGGTAGTCGGAGCGTGCATGGTTTTTTGAACATAACTCAAAAATATCATAGATTGAATTAATAATCCAACGGTAAAAAATGATAAAAGTTAATTTAATTTTAAAAGTTCAATATATAATTTATTTGTATTACAATATATAAATAGAATATCTAATAATAAAGATATACAATTGTTAAAAAACAATTACTAAAGAGTAGTTTTTTTTAAGAAATGATAAAAATTTTTAATAATATGAATATAAAAATTTCAGGTGAAGTATTTTAAAGTAATCAAAGTAAAAAAAAGTTAAGTTTCTATGTTAAATTTTTTATTATGTAAAAAAAGTGTATAACTAAAATATTTCAAAAAATGTATTATTATAATACCCTTACTAAGAGATATGACTTTAAAACTATTTAAAAATTTTTATATTGGTAAGTAAAACAAATTAATAAATAATTAAATAGAGTATTATGTCTTAAGAATAAAAAATAATTTTGAAACGAAAATTTATATAATTAGTGTTTAATAATATATAATAGTTAAATATTAATAATATAAATTAAAAGAAAAAATTTTTAAATATATGTATGATTGCTTTAAATAAAAAAACTAGAAAAAAATAAGTTTTTACCGAAGAGCATAACGCTAAAAAATTAGCTTGTTATGATCTGTTTCAGGGGTCATTTGTGGAATTCAATAAATGGTGCCTATGGAAATATTTGGCGGGAGCTTCATCAATTTTAGGTGCTATAAATTTTATTGTGACAATTTTAAATATGAGAATTTCTGGACAAGAAATGCATAGAATGCCTTTATTTGTGTGATCAATTTTTATAACTGCTATTTTATTATTATTAGCAGTTCCAGTATTAGCAGGTGCTATAACAATGTTACTAAGTGATAGAAATTTCAATTCAATGTTTTTGTGCGCTGTGATCGGTTTTTGTTCAATCTACTTAAAAATTGTTCCTAAGATTGTAGACTGGCTAGCAGCATATGTCAGAATGTATATATTATTTCTATTTTTATTTGAAATTATATGAATGGTTAAAACTAAAATTATTAGTTTTATTTGGGTTTGATTTGTTAAAAAGAATAATATGATCAATATAAAAAAGAAAAACATTTGTATTGTAAGGAGATTATATTTAAAATTATGAGAGATCCAGTAAGTAACCACACAACAATTTATGAAGAGAATATCTAACAATCTTTTTGAATTTAGAAGACGGCAGCTTTACACTTTTTGTGAAATTATTATTTTTACATCTATTTGTAGAACGATTAGCTTTAGTCAATGTTATTCGTATAAATGTAAGTGCGATAATTTGAATAATAAACAAATTAAATTTTTAAGTAACCATATTTTTAATATTAATTTAAAAAAATTAGAAATTAAGATCAATTTAAAATCTAAAATTTTAAATGCTAAAATGCAACAAAACTTAAAAAATAATAATAATCAATTTGTTAAAAGTAATATAAAAGAAATATTAAATTTAGTTTTACTTAAACAAAAATTATTATCGTTATTTTCTGTTAAATATGGTATGTATCATACAAAAACTAGTAGTTTAGCTAATAATTATATATGTTCTTTAGATTTCCGAGTTTATGTTATTTTACAGTTATTTAATAACTTTAATTGTGAGTATTTAAATATTGATGATCAAATGTTGGAATGTATAAATTTACCTGTATGAGTAAATTTTCTTAGTTACACAAATGTTTTTGAAAAATATAAGATTTTTTCGATAAAAAAATTACGTATTTTTATACTTAATAAAAAACAAAGATTATTAATAAATTCTACTATTCTAAATAGCCTTATTCAATTGCTATATGTCTTAACTTATGAGCCTATTATTGAACCGTTTTCAGACTATTATAGTTTTGGATTTAGGTATAATCGAAATGCCCATCAAGCTATAGGTCAGCTTGCATCTATTTTATATTCTAAATATAACAATTATACGGGTTTTAACTCATACGATTATATATTCAAATGTAATATTTTTAAATTTTTTAATTTCACTAATTGTAATTGATTAAACTCTAACTTTCCTTTACATTTTAAACACAAAAAACTATTAAATTATTGATTAAATTCTAAGATTCTTTTTTATGATAATTTTAATAATAATAAAAAAAATTTTTTACAAGGTAATGTTATTTCTCCTTTACTTATAAATTTTACTTTAAATGGTCTTGAAGAAATAATTAAATTAAAAAAAGTTTGGTTAACAAAAATGTATAATTTTAAGTATAAAAATATTCAGTTTATTTATACTAATATTATTGTTAGATTTTTAAATAATTTTATTATGTATGGTATGAGACGACACCAAAAAAATTTTTCAGAGTTTTTTCGCTTTAAGTTTATTTACAAAAAAAAAGAATCTCAGTTTTGGACTTGAGGTTATTTTTTCCTAATTTTTAATATAATTTTGATTATGTCGAGAATACTCAGAAAGAAAATAATATCTATTTGGTAAGAAATATATAATTTTAAAAGATTATAACTAAAACAAAGGCAAAGTAAACACAATATAGAGAAACAAAAGGTGGTTTGAGCATATAACATTTTCCGAATAGAAGTTAGGAGAATTAAAGATTGAATTAATTATTCAACGATAATATACGGTAAGAAAACCTTAACTATATAACTATATTAGTAAAAACTATGTAAAATTTTTTAAAAAGCATATATAATTACATATATAAGAAAACATAAAAAAAGTTGTTAGTAACTATGTATATATATCGACGAGCTTAGTATTTGGAAACTAGTATGCTATGATCTGTCCCAGGGATATTTATTGAATTTAAAAGTAAAATATATTTATAAGATGCCTATGGGAGTTGTTATTCGACAAAAAATTATTAAAACTTCAATTATATTTGAAAATATTAAATCTTTTTTATTTATGCGTGGTTTGCATTTAAATAACAATTTATTTTATTTTAAATTTGGTTTTGGTCAATCTTTTAATTTTCTAGGTTTTGTTTTTAAGTGTATAAAAAAATCAAGAATAACTAGATTAACAATAAAAGTTAATAAAAAAAATCAAATTATAAAGCCAAAAACTGGTTTGTTTGTTTATGTTTCTAATGAATCGATTAAAAATTTAAAATTTAAGATAAATTATGAACTAAAATTTTTGAGTAAATCGATATACCAAATTATAAAAAAACTTAACTTTATTATAAAAATTTGAAGTACTTATTTTGCTATCGGTAGTTCTAGAACTTTTAGTAAAATTGATAGTTATATTTTTAAACGTTGTTTTAGATTTGTATATAAAAAATTTCCACGTATGGGTAAAAAAAATATTGCTAATAATTTTTTTTTATATAAATTAAATAATATTTCTTGAAATTTTCATGCCCCTTTAAAAAAAGTTATGTTTAACTCTCAAGGTGCATACATATACTTAATTCGAATTTGTTCTAATATAAAATTTGTTTCGTTTATATTTTTTAAACCAAAAAAAATTGAGTTAAAAAACCCTTTTATTTTTAATCAAGTTAATAATTTATGAATAAACAGAATAAATTTCATGCGATATAAGTTTTTGTATAAAAGATAAAAAAATTTGCAACAGTTATCAGTTTATTGTTATTTCATTTTTTATATTTTATGTAATATTGTTACATTTTAAGTTGATTTACATTAATCTTATATATTTTTTCAGCATACAATTAAAATTTAAGAGCCTAGTGTTGAGAAGTTAACTTGCTAGGTTCTGTGTGGGGAGTAATAAAAAAATATTACTTCTATCACAAGTGATGCTAAAGGTGGAGGAGATCCTATTCTTTTCGTGCGTGGGCGCAAAAATATGTTGTGTTTTGATTTTGAAAGCAAATTTGACACTAATGATTAATTTAAACATAAATTAACTATAAACTTATCATAAGATTTAACTATTATTTTTTTATAAATATATATACGTTAAAACTAATAAGTTTGAATCTAAGTCATATAGATAGCCTTTAAATTCAAGTTATTTAATTATAAATCTTCGTATTATATAGTTTGTTTAAAAAATTGTGTATTAAAACAAATCTTAAACTATAATAGAATTAGTATAGATAGCTTTCAAGATATTTGAATAAATTTTTATGAAGAAAATCGTAATAACTTAAGCATTTGCTTATTTACTATAATCTATTTATTTAGTTATTTTAAATATGATATCTTTAATAAGAGTATTTATTTTATATTAAAAATAAATATAAGGTGCATAAATTTATACACGCCTATACAAATTAAACAATGTTATTATTTTGTAAGATATTTTTGAAGAAAAATACTATGTTAAATTGTTGTTAGGATAAATTTTTTTTGAGTAATCTAAAATTTAAAGAAATTTTGAAAAAATGTACTATTAATTTTAGAGTTTTGATGATTGATTTTGTTTGTTTTTTATTAAAAATATGATTAATATTGTAAGAATAAAAAATTAAATAAGTAATCGTTTTTTCATTAATTAGTAGTACAAAGTAATTAAAATTATATTATAATTAATAATGTATTAAGTAAGTTAATTTTTCCATACTATAATATAGAAGAGCTTAATGCGTTTAAAAGCGCACGTTAAAATCTACATTAGAAACATTTATTGAAATGTAAATGATTTTTATAATAATCAACATCTTTTTTGATTGTATATTTAAATTATTATACATAAAATTATAATTTATGCTAACTAAAATATAATTATATAATAATCTAAATTATTAAAAATATATTTAGGTGATATAATTATAATGTATTAATATTAATTATATTTAAAATTAAAATAGTATACTTTATTAATAAAGACTTTATTTTTGTATCAGGTTTGAATTCAAGTTATATTCTTACTGATTATAGCTTAATTTTTATTAAAGAAATAAAAGTATTTAATATCTAATTTAAATTAATTTTATAATATATTTTATGTATAATAAAAAAAAACAAATTTTGCTTAAATATATAAATAAGTTTTTTGTTTATAGAATGAGATAGAAACTGATACTACAACAATTGTTTTTATTTTGTTATTTTAAAAACTCATAAATATTGTGTAATGATAATATTTTAAAAAATTTACATATATATTTTTAAGCTGTATATATTTAAGTAATATTTGTACAGTTTTAATCCAGAGTTAGTTTTCTAGGATATTTTTGGACATCCTGAAGTTTATATTGGGCGAGTTGAAGTCAATTTTAGGGAATTTATAAAATTTAGTGATAATTTATATTATTTTACTTTTACAATTATTTGTTTAATTAAAAGCTTAAAAGTAATTAAAATTTATATGGTTATAATTAAAAATAATTTGAGAAAAATGAAATGGCTCATCATCAAAAGTAATACAAGCTTAAAATTTTTATTAAGTTTTCTCAGACGAATAATAACTGGAAAACAATTTAAACAAAAAAAATTATCTATTATAATATATAATCAATATTATTTTATTCAACATAATTATACCCTACATAAGTATATATACTCTAAATATTGAAAGATAGTGCGATGAAAATAATTTAATAAATTCTGACAATAGTTACATTAACTTGATAAATAGTGTACTTAATAATTTTATTATTATAAATTATAATAAGCTGTATAATATTTATAAACATTATAAGATGAAAATAATTAACCCTGTTAATAGTGATAAAAACAATAATAATAATTTATTATTATTTTTAGAATAAATAATACTTAGTATGTTTTGTGTCTAACAGAAAAGTAGTAATATTGAGTTCTATATGCAAATTTTAATTAAAAATTTAAAACTTAAGGGCATTCTTATTTTTAATTGAATTTATACATTAATTTTTTCAATAAGGGTTCTTTAGTTAAAGAAGCTTTAGAGAGGGAGAAAAAATTTACTAATAAACTTAATGTAGTAAAAAATATTTATGTAAATAAAATACAATTAGATAAATGTCTAATTGTATTTTATTTAATAATAACAATAAGTTATTTTTGGAAAAAATTTCAAAAATTTAAGTGAAATAATATCAACCAAAGTCTAAAATAATAGTAAATATAATTATGTTAATCATAATGATACCAAAATAAAAATAGCAAATGTTTTATGTATAAATTGTACATTTAATATTATATTTTTGAGGAGCCGTATGATAGTTAACTATCAAGTACGGTTTTTGAGCAAAGGCATTAAAATGCCTACTTGTAAATCGATATGCTATTTATATGAAATTTTTTTTTTTTATAGTAGAAGCATGGTAACAGTAATGAGAAACATTAATGATAATAATACTAATAATATAGTTCGCAAATTTTTGGCACTTATCATATGAAAGACTTACGAAGTACCAAAGGTGATTCACATTTTGAAAGCGTTAGATATATTCAAAAAATATTTTCCAAAATTTACGCAAGCTAATAAAAAAATAAAAAAAATTTTTACATTATATAATTTATCTAACATGCTTATGTATTATGAATTTTTACGAGAAACACATCTACAAGGAAAATCTAGTATTTATATAGATAAATTATTAAGTGATCCTTGTTTTCTGCTTTTTGCTTTAATAACACTAAAAAATAAATTAAACTATAACTGAAATATTTCAATTAATAACATTTCAATAGGATCAATTGTGAATTTAGCTAATAAAATAAAATATAATATATATATACCTAAACCTGTTCACAAATTTAGTGTCTTTACAATTAATGGAAAAAAAAAATCTTTAAGCATTTCATCAAATACGGATAAAATATTACAACAAGCTATTATATTATTAATTCAAGATTTTTTTTATACAAAATTTAGTCCATATTCTCATGGTTTTATTAAAGGTAAATCATGCCATACGGCTTTATTAGATATTTATAGTAGATGATTAGAAGTTAAATGATTTATTAAATTTGATTTAAATGCATGTTTTGATAATACACAGCATTCACTACTATTAAAAGAAATCTATAAAATTACACAAAGTTATAAAGTTAACCTAATAATAAATAAATTTCTTAAAAAAGGTTTTGTATATTTTGGGAATATGGTAGATACAATTGAAAGAAATACAGAAGGAACTTTAGAAGGTTGTTTATTAAGTCCTTTATTATGTAATATTTATTTAACTTTTTTTGATAATTTTGTTGTGAATTATTTATTAAAAAAATATAATAAAGGTAAATTTTCCAAAAATTGTACTTTTGGAAATCCTAATTTAAGAGTGTTAAAGTATGTGAGATATGGTAACAACTTTCTTATGGGTTTTTTAGGATCAAAAAAAGAAGGATGAAGTATTTTAATAGAGTCTGCACATTGACTTGATATAAATTTAGGGTTAAAACTTGTTATTAATCAATGTAATATAAAACATTATTGTCAAGGTGTATATTTTTTAGGATATGTTATATGAAATAAAAAAGCATTGTCAAAATCAAAACTAAGATTTTCTGTACCTTTAAACTTATTAATTAAAAGATTTGCAGAACGTGGATTTTTCCAATTAGCTAAATGAGGTAAAAAAAAAAGATATGTAGGCAAAAGACAAAATAAATGACTTTTTTTAAAAACAGATGTGGAAATTGTTCAACAATTTAATAATGTTATTCGTAGAGTTTATAAATATTATTCAGGTAGTACAAAAAAATATGTTTTAAAAAAATTTTGATTCTTAATGAAAAAAAGTTGTGCTTTAACTTTAGCGCATAAAAACTCAAAAAAAACTTCATGATGAGCTTTTAATAAGTATGGAAAAGATTTAATTGTAAAAAAAAATAACTTTAAGATTGTTAAGTTTGTTCAATTAAATTTTCATAAAAATTCTTGTTGAGATATTGAATCAAAAAAAGGTGAAATCTCTTATATGATGGCAAAAATATCAGGAATATCTCTTCCAAAGCCATTGACTGCAATATGTTCAATTATTTCTTTAAATTGTATAATTCCAGGATGCGATAGAAAAAGCGATGAATGACATTATCTTAAACATTATAAAAAATTAAAAGGATATTCTATAAAACATAAAAATGTTATATTATATACAAATCAACAAATTCCAGTTTGTAAATTGCATCATAAGTTAATACATTTAGGTAAATATGATGGTCCATCATTAAGAAAAATGAAAGGATATTCGCCTATTGATTTTAAAGAGGATTTATAAGTCTTTGGAAAATATGAATTGCGTTAACGCATAGTGCTTATGGAAACATTTGCTTGCTATGTGATGGACTAGCGCTTAACTTTTGTTAACAGTTATTCGAACTAGTATTTAATATTACCCGCGTTTGGTGTAATTAGTCATGTCTTATCTACCTTTTCAAGAAAACCTGTGTTTGGTTATTTAGGAATGGTTTATGCTATGGCTAGCATAGGTTTTCTTGGGTTTATAGTTTGGAGTCATGGATGACTTGATATACTATTTATTTTGAATTACTTTTATATTTTGTTTATAAAAATTTACAAATTCAAATTTTATTATACTTGAAAATTCAGTGATGATTTTTTAAGAAGTATGTTAAAAAAAATTCTATTTTTTTTAAAAAAAAAACTAAGCGTAAGCAAACTGATCCGAAATTTTATATTAAGGTTAATTGATGACCTACAATATTTAACATCATATATATATATATATATGTTAAGAGCCTGAACCAATGTGTCTTGGATAAGTGTATTAGTTATAATTCTTGTAGCAGAAACAGTAGTGATTTTTAAAAAATGTGTAAATATACAATATAAAAATAATAGAAAAAACAAGGTAAACTCACTTAAACTGATTAAATTTAATTATTCTTATGAGTTAAAAACAAACAGCTATATTAGTCATTTTTCTAAAAAAAAATTATTTTTAATTCTAAACAATAAGTGAGTGCAGGATGCTTACAAAAAAATGCAATGTGTATTAAATGTATTTCCAAATTGGGCAAGTCTACACAGAAACTATTTAAATAAGGTTTTGCAAAAAAAATTTATTTATAATATCATTCTAATTAATTTACAAAAAAGGATTTGACCATTTTTCGACTTTAAAATTAAAATTTGGTTAAAATATTTAATTGCATATATGCAATTAAATGTTGCCACGGAAGCTCGATCTTTTATTATAAAAACTGTAAATTTGGATATTAAAAAAAAGATGTTTCAGATTATTATTAAGTTCATAATTGATATTTTTGGAGGTTCTAATCTATATAATTTACCTAAATTTAAGTCTTGTCAAAGTGCTGTTAAAGCTTTATCACATTGCTTAATAAAAACTTTAGAAAAATTTATAGTATCACATATTAAAATTAAAGAATTTTTTAACGCGATTAATTACAATTGAATCAAAACAAATTTTTCTATACCAACAGGTCTTAAGAATGTTATTGATTATTGATTTATAATTAATCTTCTAGATAATGATAATTCTTGGTTTAAAAAATTTGAAGCTTCACAAAAAGATATAATATTTTTTTTGATTAAAAATTTTACTCTAAATCATTTCTTTAAAATAACTTTTAAAGGTATTAAAAAAACAATAAATAATAATAATAATATTTTAAATTTAAAATTTAAGTTAATAAAATATGCTGATGATTTTGTTATTATTTTAAACCATCTTGTAAATATGCAATTAATTAAAAGAAATATTGCAAAATTTTTAAAGGGAAAAACGTTAAAAATTAATCAATATAAATTTTAAAATATATATTCTTTGTTTAGGAAACAAAAAAAAATGTCGTTTCTAAAATTTGATTTTCTAGGTTTTACATTTATATATCAATCAAATATGTGATTATCAAAAATTACTCGTAAAAAATATCCAGTAAATTTAAGAACAATTATTATTAGGCCGAGTCAAAAAAAATTTTTTGCTTTGAAAAAAAAACTAAAAATACTTATAAGTAAAAATAATAATTTAACTGCAATTGAACTTCTTGAACAAATAAACCCTATTTTGCAATGCTGAATTAGATATTTTTCTTTATTTAACAACAAAAAAATTTTTTATAAAATTGATGAGTATGTGTATCAACGTTTATGAAGATGATGTATACGAAAGCATCCTAATCTTAGTAAATCACACCTTGCTGATAAATATTTTTTAATGGGAGCTAAAAACAGTGTAATGTCTCCTGATAATAAAAAATGACATTTTCATGGTCGATCAGTAAATAACATAAAGTTTTTAATTTTATTATCAATAAAAGCTAAACATAATTTCATTCCATTTTTTGTGAAAAAGGCTGCATTAAATTTTAACTCAAAAAATTTTTTTGTCTTTAAATCTAGAATTCTAAAACAAGAAGCAAAACAGTATTTTAATGATGTATGTATTTTATATAATCAACAAAAAGGGAAATGTCTATTTTGTAATTTAGTAATAGAATTTAGTTTCTCTGAAAAAAAATTTACCGAAATTTTTAAAATTCATTATGCAGTATATTCTTGCATTAATACTTTGTATAATAAATATAACAAAAAATGTTTACTTCATAAATTATGTTATAATAGAGTTGATAAATTAGTTAAGAAAAACATTATTAAATCATTTTTTGGAAAAATTTTATACTTGGAGCTTAAATAAAAATAATTATTAGTGTTGACTTGAGCTCTGTGCATCGAAAGGTGCTAGCTGAGTTCTAAGGGGAGATTTAAATAATAATTTTTTTACCTGAACCCCAACCATATGTATACAGTTGGATTAGATTTAGATACTCGCGCTTATTTTACTAGTGCGACGTTAATTATTGCTGTTCCAACATCGATAAAAATATTTAGTTGGATTTCAACGATGTGAGAAGGATCTATTGTTATAAAAACTCCAATGCTTTTTTCGTTAGGGTTTATTGGTTTATTTACAATAGGTGGTTTAACTGGAGTTGTTTTAGCAAATTCGGGTTTAGATATTGCTATGCATGATACTTGTGCGATTTAGTATGACACCAATGAGTTTAAAGGTTTCTGTTACTTTAAAACTATCTAAGCAAAAAGAGAACTTCAGTATTATATTGTATATGTTTTTAATTAATATATTAATTAGACGTGAGTGTTTTTCCAGAAAATCTGCGATTGTTTACTTTCAATATATGCATAAATATAAGGAAAATGCCTAAAAAAAAAGTTGTTTATTAGATAATAGTTATAAGTTCTAAGAGATAATAAATGAAACATAATTAAAGTAAACAATATAAACAAAATAAAGAAGTGAAAGGTAGTCAAAACGTAAGTAAAGTTTTCCAAATAGAAATTTGGGGCATTTAAGATTAGATTAGTAATCTAACAGTAAAAAGTGGCAAAAAAAAATATGATTTATATAGTTGTTAAAAAATTAGTTTTTAAAAAAGTGAATAAATAAAAAAAATTGTCACTTGCAATATAAATATAAAAACTTTAGGTGAGATATTTCAAAGCAATTAAAGTAATTATAACCCAGTAGTTGAGTTATATTAAAAAAAGTTTAGGTTTTTTAGAAAAAAGAATGATTACCTTGTATTAAATGTTTATTTATTAAAAAAAAATTATATACTTTAATATTAATAAGCATACTTAATTATAGTAATAGGTATTTAATAATAGTACTATGTATAAAAAACTAAATAGATAATCTTGATAAAAAATTTAAATAATTAATATTTAATAATATGTATTAAATATTGACTTTAATTTGGTAAGTAATAAAAAAAATTTATTAAGTGTTTGTACTATTGTTTTGGAAAAAATATCCAAAAGAAATAAATTTTTACTGAAGAGTGTGGTGTTGATAAATTAACATGTCATAATCTGTCTCAGGGCTTTTTATTAAGCTTAATGTTAAAATAAGTAAAAAGTACCTATGAGAATATTTTGTTGTAGCTCATTTGTTTGATTTCACAGGGGCTTTGTGTGGTATCCTAAATCACCATTTAGGAGAGGTTCGAACAACTTTTGAGGTAACTAATTTGCCCTCAAAAGAAGAAAAAAGTTCAAAAAACCTACTAGTGCTGAGATCTAATGATTACCGGAACCGAATTAGTTACACGGGGTGCTGAAGTTTTGCATTTCAAGTTCAAAATTTCAATTATAGTGCTAGGTTGTATGACGAAGTAAAGGGAGAAAATGCCCAAAGCAAGGTGACGTTAGCAACCGATTCTTTAGATATATCTAAAGTTATAACTGGTACTGATCTGAAGCTAGATAATTGACATACATTGTTCGAGGGAAGCGAGACCTTTCGTAGGTCAAGTGAAACTATTAAAAGTGAGCAGAAAACAGTGAAAAAAAAAAGTGCTCATATAATAAAGAGACTTCTGAAGAGTGAATCGATTGATTACATCTCTAAATCTTCTAGTTCTAATATAATGGTTGGTTCAGATGAAAAAGATAGAATAAAACTACTTATTTTGTGAATTAAAAAGCAATGAGATAAGAAAAAAAAACGTTTTATTAATCTACATAAAATATATAGCGATCCTCATGTATTAATGTATTCTTATACTAATTTAATTAAATCTAAAAAAATTAGTGGGAAAAATAATAATGAATTATTATCAAATAAAATTAACTATAATAAAATTATTGAACTTTCTCGAAAGTTACAAGAGAATAGTTGAAAACCAGGAATTGCTCAAAGGGTTATGATTTTAAAATCTAATTTTAAAGAATTCAAACCTATTATTTTTTTAGCACTATATGATGAAATTGTTGCTAGGGCAATATCAATTGTACTAAATCTTATTTATGAAAAAAAAGTAGGTTTAGATTTACTTCCCACAAAAAATTATTTTCATAGTTCCAATCATAGTTTTCGTCCTAAAAAAGGGTGCCATAGTGCTTTAAATAATATAACTACATGAGGATTATGTTCTTGATTTATAAAAGCAAATATAAAAAAGTGTTATGATGCTATTGATCAAAAAAGACTACTATCTATTCTTAATGAATCAATAAAAGATCAAATACTAATAGATACATTACATAAATTGCTTAAGATACCTATAAAAAATTTAGGTGAAAAGAAAGTTACTATTAGCAAAGGTATTACTGTTCTTCAAGGTAATCCTTTAAGTCATCTTTTAGTTAATATATACCTTAACAAATTTGACCAGTTTATGAGTAATATAAAATGTGAAACTGATAACAAAATTTTTGATAATGTTACTAATGAATGAAAAAAAGCTACTTTTGTTTCTGTTAAAGAATTATCTAAGGTGAAAAACCATAAAGCTAAATTAAAATTACGTAGGGATTTATATTTGAGTAAAGTAAAATTAGCAAAAAAAGAATGTATTTCTAAAATTTCTTCAATTCATGAGCAAAAAAACTATAAATTATATTATCGAGTACACTACGTGAGATATGTTAATGATTATATCATTGCTGTTAAAGGCCCAAAAAGTTTAGCAATAAAAATTCAGAAGAAAACTGAAAATTTTCTTAAATCTAATCTTCATTTAAACTTAAAAGAAGAAAAAAGATTATTTCATGGCAGAAAAAACTCTTTTCAGTTTTTAGGTTTTGATATTAAAAATTTAAAAAAAAATAAGCAAACTGTATTAAAAAATAAAGAAACTCTTAGTTTTAAAAAAATTAAAAATCGTTTAATAAGTAAAAAAAAAATTATAGAAACTCGTTACGAACGTTTCCTCTTTGAAGCTTATAAAGCTGAAAAGCTTAGAATATTAAAAAAAATTTTAAAAGATAACAATAAAGTGAAAAAAAAAGTATTGCTAAAAAATGTAGCTTATAATGATGTTCATAATTTAAAACAAAAAATAAAAGATGTGAAATGAAATTTTAAAAAAGAGCCTTTTGTATCTTGATTGTATCAAGAGTATGTATCATTAAAGAATTCTTTAATTTTAAAAAATATGCCTATTAATTTGAGATATTCAGAGGTTATAAATGCTAAAGAAAAATTACTAAGAGCTATAGATAAAACATTAGATAAATCTAGTTTAAGAAAACTAAAAAAAGAGGAAAATAAATGTATTATTTCTAGTGTTAAGTATAATCAAATCTCTTCCAATCCGGTAACATGTGAGCAGTTATTTAGTTTAAACCCTAAAATTTATGCCCCGATAAAAAAATTAAAAAACAAACTAAAAATTAGAGGAATGCTTTCTAAAGGAGGTAGTCCAAAGGCTTATGGCCCTATATTTAAATACCACGATATTTCTATTATTGAACATTATAAAAAAACAAGCTTAGGGTATCTTAATTACTATAGACCAGCTGCTAATTTTCATGAAATAAAAAAATTAATTAATTATCATTTAAGATGATCTTTAATTCATACTTTAGCAGGAAAGCATAAGAAAAAAATTCATGAAATAATTTCTTTATATGGAAAAACTCCTAAAATTGCAATTAATACTCATAATAATAAATATGATAAAGTAGCATTTTTTTTAAGTCCAAATGCTATAAATCAAATATCTCGAGGTTACTCTATCACTATTGATCCGATAAAATATTGGGAAAATATTGAATGTTCTATAACTAAGTTACCTATACCAAAGATTTTATTCTCGAATAAATGCGAAGCAATCGGGTGTGATAATTTGGATATTACTATGTATTATCTTTATGAATTACCTAAAATAGGTAATAAATTTTTTGTTAAATCAAAAGAAAAAAAATTGAAGAATACTTTAAAAATAAAATCTTATTTAAGTCGAAAACAAGTACCGCTTTGTAAAACTCATTATATTCAATGAATAAGCTTAGGAAAACTATAAATTAATAGTAATTATTTTTGATACGGAGAAAAAAATAAATTTTTTTTTCGTATTAGTTACGATTTGGACGGGTTCCACTATCTTTATTATTTTTAAATATAAAATCATCTGAAGGAGCTTGGTGTGATGGAAATCGCATGCCTAGTTCTGAGGGGGGTACAAAGCGTACCCAACCTACATCACTATGTCTTATCTATGGGTGCTGTTTTTGGTATTTTTTCTGGTTTTTATTATTGGATTTCAAAAATTACAGGTATTCAGTATTCAGAAGTATTGGGACAAATTCATTTTTGAACAACATTTATAGGTGTTAATTGTACTTTTTTTCCTATGCGTGAAGGGTTACAGTTTTTCTAGTTTATTATTTTTATATTAAAACATTAATTTAATAATTATGTTATTATAATATTTATGTAAATATAAATTTTTTAAAAAAGCTATTATCAATTATACTTATATATTATTTATATATTCTTTAAATAATTTTAGTGATCCTCTAAACGAAATTAAAATGTCTTTTTATATAAATGGTATTGTTATTTAAATGTGAGCATGGCTTTTTAAACTTAATAAATAAACCTTTAAATATTATTAAAAGAGTGTTAAAAAATAAGAATATTTGATTAAAATATAAAATATTTGTAAAAAGTAATTTACAAATAAAGCAACTAGGTAAAAAATGAACCATTTCTATTTTAAAAAAAAGTTTATATTAGATATTTTTAATAAAAATATGATAAATTATAGAAAAATAAAATTTAGTTCATTATACAAATATACAAGGTCTGAAAGAAAATTAATTAAAAGAAAACTAATTTTAGTTTGTAAAAAACTAATTAAAAAGAATATATGACCATCTACAAATATTATTATTATTTTAGTAAAATATTTTGTTTCTGTAGAACAAGCTAAATTAACTATAAAAAGTACTGGGTTATTTTTAAAAAACAAAAAAGATTGAGGTAAAACTATACAAGATATATCATTTTTGAAGTTATTAGATAAAGCTAATGAAATTACATCTTCTATTTTATGAAAAATTATTACAATTGATATATTATCAAAAAGTTTTATATCTACAATTCCTGGAACAGATTATAAATTTTTTATATATATTGAAAATAAAGTAAAAAATAAATTATATGTACAAAAAAAATTAAGAAAAAAAGTAAGTTACTTAAAAAATCAAATTAACCTTTATAATTCTAAAATAGAACAAGTTGTTAAAAGAAAAAATATAAAAAAAGTAAGTGAAAAAGATTTTCTAAAAAAGTATTATAAAACTTTAAAAGGTAACGCTTTTATAAAAAAATTAAAAAAGCAACTTCAATTTATTAAATTAAATCCTTTAATTTTTTACAATAATTTGATTAAAAAAATAAAAAATCATAACATAAGATTAAAATTTAAATTATTAAAAAAGTTAAACAAAAATAGTTATTACATTTATCATATAAACCCTATAAAAAAAATTCGTTTTTTGAATTATAATACTAATAAAATTAAAATAATAGAAATTCAAACTTTAGAAAACCGTAGTTTTCAATTATTATTTAAATTAAGATTTAAATTCATTTTTGAATGTATCCATAATAATTATATATTTTGACTTAATTTTAATAAAAATTATGAGCTTTCAATTATAATGTTATTAAATCAACTTTTAAAAAAACAAAAAATGTTATTTGTACCTCAAGAATCTAAAATTATAAAAATTAACATAATTCATTATTTAAGTAGCATTAAACATAAATGAATATTTTATAATATGCCTTTTCAAATAGAATATATAAAATTACTATGTAAATTTTTAAATATTAATAAACTTTTTCATTGTAAATCTAAAATGATTTCTAGAAAAAGTATTAATTATTTTGGTGTTATTGTAGATGACTTATTAGATTGAATTTTTAATGGTATTGAATTTTTAATGAGTGATATTATTAAATACATTAAATTTATGTATATATATAAAAAATCTTTTTTTTTAACGCAATCTAAAATTAACTATTTATTTAAAATAATTGATTTATCTAAACAGGTAAACAATACACTAAGTAAAACTATCATAAAAGTTATTGGTTGGTTTATGAGCGACTATTCAATTAATATGGAATTTTTTATTTTAATATAAAAATTATTTAAAATCTCTATACACTAATTTAATTGTTGTAATTAAATAATATAGCATGTGTATATAATCTAAGAAATTAAAATCTTAGTGACAAAAAATTAAATTGATTAAATTAAAAATAATTTAAATAAGTAAAATGCTATTTAATGTTCAAACCATGTTTTATTTTACGTTTGATTAAATAATTTTTATTTATATAAATTTGTAAACAATAATATATATATATATTTAAAAAATACACAAACTAAACTTTTAAATAAATATGCATTAAAAATAAAATCTATTTAATTATTTATTTTATCCATAAAAATATAAATGAGTCATTAATATAATAGAAGAAATATACTTACCATATTTATATATAAAGTTTTAATTATTTTAAAGTAAAATTTTTATTAATGGAAACATTTCAAATGTAGTTTTATATCAAACTAAAAATTTTAACTAATAATATATAATCTAACTAATGAGCCATTTGAAAAGTAATTTTCTTGTATGGTTCTTTGAGCATTTAAGTAAAAAAATATTATTAATAAAGACTTATTCTAACATACAACATCATATTAATAAAAATTTTTCTTTTTTGATTCAATACGTTACCTTAATTTTTTTATCATAGGAATTAACACTTCTACTATTATAACTTTAATTTTACAAGTAATTATAGAATTTTTAAATTTAAGAGGAATCTTGTTATATAAAACAAAAATAAAAATACTTTCTTGGAAAATTGGTACTACGTTTAATTTTTTAAATTGAAGCTTTTTCTTAGCTACACAAAGAAAAGTTTATATAAAATCATTAAAAACTTATCGTATGAATTATTTCGTATATCAAAATCAATGGGAAATTCGGTTTTCAAAAAAAAAAAGTAAGTTATTAAATAATAGTATTAAAAAAATTACTAGTCTTGTAAATTGTTATAAAACAATACAAAACGTTATTTTTGAATTATGTATTATTGTTAAAATATTGTCAAATTATTTTTTTAAGAACATACAAGTTATGTCTGATAAAAAATTAAATTGGATTATTTATAAAAGACTTAAAATTTTTTTTTGAAAAAAATTTAATAAAATTTGATATAAATATAAATTACAAAAATGTAAAGAAAAATATAAAAAATGATGTTTTTTTTTTAAAAGTAAATATATAAAAACAAATATATTTAGATTAGCAAAAAACAAATTTTGAAATTATTTATATATTTCAAGATTAATTTTAAACGAATTAAGTTTTTTAATTAAAGAAGTACAAGTAAATATGATATTTGACAAAATAGAAGGAAATTTATATTATAAACAAAATGGTATTTGTTGTATATGTAAATATCATTTATTTAATAATAATATATTTAAACTATATAGAAATTTAAAATTTTATGTAGAATATATAAGTAAAGTAGATTTTACATGTATTGTTTATTTTTTTGATACTAAGTTTCACTTAAAGCAACTCAATTATATTATAACTAATAAAAATATAAATGAATTTTGGTATTACAGTTTTTATATTAATTATAATAGTTTAAATATTGTTTTAAAAATTCCTTTTTTTTTTAATAAAAAAATTACAAATTTTAAGAATAAACAATTAATACATAAATATTGTTATATTTTTTATATAAATAAAAACTATATAAAATTTGCTAATATTATTTTAAAAATAAAATAATAAAACTTTTTATTTAACTTAAATTATTTATCAAAAAGCTGTATACATTGAAAAGTGCATGTACAGTTTTGGGTTAGGGATTTACTTAACTAAAAATACCTATAACAATATTTTTTAGGTCTTGCAGGAATGCCAAGAAGAATAGGAGATTATCCTGATGCTTATATGGATTGAAATTTAATAGCAACTTTAGGTTCTTATATTTCTTTAATATCAACGTTTTTTTTTTTTTTCATTATTTATATCACGTTAATAAAAGGTAAAAGTTGTATAAATAACCCTTGAAACTTTTCTAAAGAAGAAAATATACAAGGAAGTACGAGTTTAGAATGAGTTGTAACAAGTCCTCCAGCTTATCATACATTTAATGAAATTCCTGTCGTAAAAAAAACGTTACAGAAAGTTATTATTCAATAAATACTATTTTTTTTTTAATTTTTTAATTTTTGATTATTTTTTGGGTACTGTTTTTTTTTTCAGGAAAAGAAGGATTTAAACCTACAATCTTCGATTTTGAAAATCGATGCTATAATCATTTAGCTATTTTCCCTACTATATTTTAAAATGAAGAGATTGCCAAGTGGTTAAAGGCGATTGTTTGTAAAACAGTTGATATTTTTATCTTCATAAGTTCAAATCTTATTCTCTTCATATGAAAATTTTATTATGGCGAATATAGTTAAATTTGGTTTTAATATTAGATTGTGAATCTAAAGATTACGAGTTCAAATCTCGTTATTCGCCCTAATTTTATAAAATATTAATGTTATAAATTATATTTTAACACTTTAATAAGATTACTTTTTAATATATATTATATAAATATGTACTTATTGGATAAAATAGGATTTGAACCTATGATAGAAATTTCTATGTTAGTTTTCAAAACTAATGCTTTAAACCACTCAGCCATTTATCCTTATAAATATTTATTTGTTTGGAAAAGATGGGATTCGAACCCATGCTTATTAATTTTATTCTATAAGTATGATTTAGCAAATCATTGCTTTAAACCACTCAGCCACTTTTCCTTAATTTTATATATCAAGCATGTTACTATAAATGTATATAATTGGAAATAAATGGAATTGAACCAATACTATGTGTATGCAAAACACTTGTTCTACCTAATTATAACTATATTCCCAATATTTTTTTGCTTAAGAATGGAATTGAACCATTGACACAAAGATTTTCAGTCTTTTGCTCTAACCTTCTGAGCTACTTAAGCATATAAAAATACGGATAAAGGGAATTGAACCCTTACGAAGTAATTTCATTAGAATCTAAATCTAACATGCCTACCATTTTCATCATATCCGTATAAAAATCTATTTTAACAATTAAATTAAAAAACTGTTGTTTTACTAAATCTTATAATTCCTACAAATCTTCTTGATAATTGTAAACCTAAATCTTGTTTTTTTATATCAGTTCTTTGGTGTAAAGTTAATACAATTGCTCCAATCATAGCGACTAATAAAATTAAGCTACAAACTATAAATAAATAACTACATTCTATATATAATATAAAACCTATTATTTCTATATTTGTTAGTGTATAAATTATATCATATCAAATAATATAAAATTTTTTAAAAAATTTTATATTATAATTTAAAGACTTAAGAAATATAAAATCAATATCTAATAACAATAATAATTGAAATAATAATATAAAACTAATAAAAAAACCTAATGGTAATATAACAGAATATTTTCTCTTTTGTTTTATCCGAATATTTAACATCATAACCACAAATAAAAAAAGAACTGATATAGCACCAACATAAATAATAATGAACATTAAAGCTAAAAATTCGGCACCTAATAAAAATAATAAACCAGCTACGTTACAAAATGTTAAAATTAAAAATAAAACAGAATGTACAGGATTATTAGATAATATAACCATTAAAGAACATATAATACAAAAACTAGAGAAATAGTAAAAAATTAAATGAAAAATCATTGTGCAATAATGTAAAACAAAATTTTCTGTTCAAATACTTTTATAATTTATAAAATATACCAATCTGGTGAAAAAAGATTCGAACTTTTGATTTATGGTTCCAAAAACCATGGCCTTACCACTTGGCTATTCACCAATTATTTTAACTATAAAACAAAAAAATAAAGACATTTCATAAGCAAAAATAACTAAAATATAGTTAATATTTAAATAAAAAGATTTAAATATTATTAAGTTTAAAGTTATAATAATAAAGTACAAATTTAGTCTAATATAGATATTAAATAAATGTATACTTATATTCCATTTTTGTTGATAAAGTATGATAACAATAATAATAATAATATTAGAAAATACAAAAATACAAATAAAAATTCAATTTATGTACGCTTTTACATAAGTTTCAATTTCTAATAATAATATATTATTAAAATATATTAATTCTCCTTGTAAAAAGAAAACACAAAAAAAAGAGATTAAATATTTTCAAGTAAAAAAAAAACCAAAAACATAGCATAATCAAAAATTAAAATTTATAATTATTAAATCAAAAATTTGATATAAATATCAAGCTGATCTAAAAAAATTGGAAATTTGGTATAAAAGAAAAGGATATCAGAATATAAAAGAAAAAATAATTGTAATACTTCAATAAATGTGAAAAAGATCATTAAAATTTAATGCTATTAATCTCTTATAAAAATTAATTTTTATAAATGGATACGTTAAAAAAGTTAATAAAATTTCACTTTTATAATAAAAAACAAAAAAACATAATAAAAAACTAAAAATTAAAAAAAAAAAGCGGTACAATAATTCTTTTTTAAAAAAAAAAAAAGGCATAATTTTTTTTTACTTTTATAAAAAATATTTGAAATTAATAAAAAGTTATAGCTCTTATCCTTAACGGGAATTGAACCCGTGTTCACACTGTGAAAAAGTGTTGTCCTATACCACTAGACTATAAGGATAATTTTTAGTATTAATTTACTCGCTATTGGAATTGAACCAATAATCTTTAAAGAAATGGATTTTAAATCCATCGTGTTTGCCATTTTCACCAAGCGAGTAAAATAAAAAAAACGAATAATGGGATTTGAACCCATATTTTTAGTTTGGAAAACTAATGATTTACCTTTAAATCTATATTCGCGGGAAAAAGATAGTACCTTATATTTTATGAATAAATTCTTGATTTTCTAATAGATTTTTTTTATATGAATAATTATTAAAATATTTTTTAATATTTGCATAGTTTTTTATTTTTATAAAGCCTATAAATTCATTATAAATATAAATTTTAATTAATTTAATTAAATTTTTTTCAATTTTATTTATAAAAACAAGTTTTATATAATCATAATTTCTTTGAATACCTAAAAAATTAAAAAATTTATAGTTGACTATTTCTCTTATAGAATTTATTACTAATAAATTACAAAAGATTATTTGACGGTTTGTTGAATTAATTTTTATATTATTATTAATAATTAATATTTGATTTTTAAATTTAAAGAATGTTTTACCTAAAGAATCTTTTATATTTTTTATTTCAAAATCAATGTTATTTGAAAATATAGGAGATATAAATTTAAATGTATATATATAAAATAAAATAAAACTTACTAAAATGAAACTTTCTTCGTTTAATAACAAATATTTACTCGAAATTAAAATAATACTAAAGTTAATTATGATAACATAAAAAAACATATTTTGGTTATAAAATATAAAAGTTATACTTGAAACAAATTTTTCCTTGATTTAATTTATCTTATTTTATATAAAAAAATTTCACTATACCTAAGCGAAAAAGGAGAATTGAACTCCTATTTTAACCTTGGCAAGGTTATACTTTACCTTTAAGTTATTTTCGCATAAAGTATATTATATTTTATTATAATATAGTAAAATATAAGCTAGAAAGAGAATTGAACTCTTATTTTTTGAATTTGCAATTCAATGTATTTATAACCATTATACTATCTAGCTTAAACTTTAAAATAAGATTAAATTTTCATGTAGTTAAGTAAATAAAATTAAATTGGGTAAATTATGACTTTTTCCCTTTTAAACTGTACGAAATTTTTATTATACAGCTATAAACATTGAATGTTTAAATCTTATAGTTATACAATATATTATATTTTGTATAAGATTATCGTGTGTAAAGTAATATCAAAAACATTTTTTTAACAACTTTTTTTGTTAAATTTTATATTACTTTTAAAACATCAATAACAAAAGCCATCATTAATGTATTGAGTTGAATTTTAATTTCTTTAGTAAAACTTATTTTAATAAAGCATATTATTAAGCTCTCAACAAACCGTACATAATAATTTAACGTTTTATTCTACGGCTTTATATTTCTAATAGTTAAGATTAAAAAATAAAAATTATATAATATTTTTGGAGTTTTTTTTTTAAATAATTTTTGAAATTATTATTTTAATAAGTAAAACTTCTATTTTTTAATAATTAATTATTAAATTTTTTGTTAACAAATAAATAATCTCCATAGGTACTTTATATATCTTTTTAATATAAAGTTTAATAAATATCCTTGGGAAAGAACATAGCAGGCTTGTTTCCAAGCACTACGCTCCTCGGTAAAAATTTTATATTTTTACTGTTAAATAACAGCTTTTTTCTTTTCAATAGATTTTTATATAATATCTATTGTTTATATATTTTAGTATATGCGAGTTCTAGTTTTAGTTTTTAAAGTTAAGTTTTTTTACCATTGGATTACTGAACCAATCTTTAGAGCTTCAATTTTTTTTTGAAAATCATGTATGCTTCAACTACTTTTTAATTTTTTATTTTATATGTATTGCTCACTATTGTTTTATTTTGACTAATTTTTTACGGTTTATACTTTTAACTAGATAAAAAAATATTATTTTTCTAATCGTTTTTTTATATTTGTATATGTAATACTTAAAGTTAATAGCAATTAATTTTTAATACAAAATTGAATCTATTTTTTTACTTAAATAAGTTTGAAGTTGAAAAAACTTATAAATGTTAATTTGTGTTGCGCTATACCATACATATAATACATAGTTTAGTTTTTTCTATATAATAAAAAAGATAATATTTTTATTTCTACATTAAAAAGTTTGTTTTTAAGCAAACTCTAATACTTAATACATATTATTATAAAAAAAATATTATATTAAAAAATTTATTTTTAACTTTTGATATATATATATATATATTATTTTATTATTTAAATTTAGATTAAATAATAAATATGTATATATTTATTATAAACAAATACCCAGAGTAAGAATTGTATATAAATTCTTTTCTTAAAACCATACCTACAATTTTTATTGTATATAGCTTTTTATCAAGTTTTAGTTATAATAAAATCTGACTACACTTTTAAATTTATAAAAGTTTTCTTTTATTTATAAATTTATTTATTATAAACAAAAATTTAGTTTTTATAAATATGGAAATATATCATAATTTTTATATTTTTGGATATGTTTAGTAAATTTCTTTTTTACAATTTAAAAAAATTTGCAAAAATATTATAAATTAGTATATAAATTAATAAAAGCATTGAAAAATTTATCTTAAATAATAATTAAAAAAAACATATTTTAAAAATAAAATTACACGCAAATAAAGCAATTGCTTCCGTTAATGCGAATCCTAAAATTATCAGATAAGAGTTTTATAAATTTTCTTTCTTAGAAAACTGTACAAACATTTTATGTATACAGCTTTTTATTAAAAATTATTCATTTCTAAAATAAATTTTTTTTTTAATAAAAAATTTTCTTTTTAATAAAAATTTTAGTTTTTATTAATTGTTTTAGTATAAAATAATTAAATGCTAGTTATTTTATTTTTATATAATGTTTTTTTATAAAAAAGTGTTTTCATTTTTTATACATAAAATATTTTAAATAAATAATATTGTGTTTAATAAAAATAAAAAATTTATAATGAATTAAAATATTATAAACTGTTTAAATTTTTTCTATAAAATATTTAATTATAATAGACAACTTAAAATTACACGTATAACCAAATAATTGTTGTTTTAAAGATGGGTTTCTAGAAAATGCTAAAACTAAAGAACCAAAAACAATACCAACACCAGCACCAACACCTGTTAAACCAATTGTTGCAAGCCCTGCACCAATCATGTTAAGTTAAGATAAAGTCTTACTTATAAAACTGATTGTAACTTCGAATAAGAGTAAAAGTTATTTACACTTTTCAAAAAACTGTATAAAAAAATTTTTTTTTGTACAGCTAAATTTTAAAAATTTAAGTATTAATTATTTACAAAAAAAGCAGAATTTCTATGAGATAGTTTTTTTAATAATAATAAAAGTTTATAATAAAAAACTGAAATTTAGTTTCGCGCGACAAATTTAAATATACAAACAAAAAAATTATATAAAGTTGTAAAAATTTTTAAAAATAAAAGTTTATCGAATAAATAAGTTTAACGTTGTCACTATAAATTTAAGTATATTTTATTTAAAATTTATAAAGTAATTTAATACATAGTTTTTAAGTTAGTTTAATTTAGTAAAAATATCTGATAGATAATAACTTACATTTTTGAATGGAAAAAATATGTTTAATTAATTTTTATGTTGTTTTTTTACAGTTAAACATTAAATTATATATGTGTATAATTAATATAAATATTTTAAATTAAATTTGTAATATATATATATATTTTAACTTTTCTTGAACTTTTATTTATTTTTTATAAAAAATAAATGTTCTATAAAAACTCACATAATTCTAAATAAATTATTATTTTAATGACAACAAAATTGTGTTTAAGATAATAAGTTAATTTTCATATTATTTTTTTTTAGTTGCAATTTATATTTTCATTTACATAGATAAAATTTTTATATTTTGATAATTATAGAAGTAATTTATCTTATAATAATTATTAAATAAAGTAATTTAGTTGTGATTAAATTATATACAATTGCTTATTGATCAGCTTAAAAATTATTATTATTTATATAATAATAAAACTTTGAATTATTTTTTATTAAAATGTTATATAAAAAGTTATTCAATCTTTTAACTTATATCATAAATTTATAAGTCATAAAATTCCAAAAAAATAAAGTTTAAAAAAAAATTGTATTATATAAATGTATATATATATGTATTTTAATTTCAAAAATTTAGTACAACACAAATACATGCACAAAGATTAAATAATTTTATTATTTAAGTATAATTACTATTAAAAATTATTAATTTATTTTAGTTTTTTAAGTTTAATAATATTACTCAATATTTATAATTTATTAATACTGATTATATATTGTTTTTATTTTAAATGTTATATTATCTGACTTTTGAACTTTGTAGTGTAATATTCATTTGTTAATATTAAGTTATATACGTAAATATTATAATGTGCTTAAAATCTTACTAATTCAAAAAAATATAACTATAATAAAATCTAAAAAGTTTTATAAAAAATGAAGAAACCTATTAAACTATGTATACATAAATAATTTAATAAAAAATATACACAACTTATATTTATATAAATAGGTAACTTCATCGAAAATAATATATACAAATATATATTATAGTATAAAGGAATAAATAAAGGTATAAAAAACAAACAAAAAAATAGTAACAAACCACTTATACGTAATTCTATAGATAATATAGAAGTATTTTCTGGTTTGTATAGTATTAAATGTGGCGTTATTGGTCGATTTTTTATTTTCATTAAATTTATTAATATAAGAAGTTATCTAAATACGAGAGAAACGGGAATTGAACCCGCAACATCTAGCGTGACAAGCTAATATTCTACCATCGAATTCTTCTCTCCTATTTAAATAATTTATAAGAAAAATGTAAAATTATAGTTAATTATAAAAATAATAAAAACTCTCAAAATAAGTTTTATAATTCATTGAGTATTATTACAATGAATATAATCATCTAAAGTATTTTCAAAACTTAAATATGCATGAATGAAAAAAAAAACTTGCATTTTATATAAAATAATATTAAAAAAAAAGGTAAATAATAATAAGTTAAATATTGTGAATATCTTATTTAACAAAAAATATAATCAAATCGAATTTATAAATAAAACAATACGTAAAACCATAAAAATAGCTTTTTATAAAGTTTACTTTTTTAGTATCAAAAAAGTATTTTTAAACTTATATTATGTAATAAAAAATTAAATATAAAGTTTTATAAAACTTAAAAAAAAATAAAAAAATTGATATATTTAAAATTTCACTTGGAAAATTATGAGTTTAATATTTATAAAAAAATTAACAAATACTAATGCAGCATTGCATTTATTATTGAATACAACATAAATGTTTTCAAATACACATCATTTTGTGCGTTTTAAAAAATACAATATTTTAGAGAGAAGTGTTATTTATTTTTTTAGTAAAACCATTTTAAATAAATTTTTAGACTAACAATACTTTAAAATATTTATCGAAGTTTTATTACATTTTATATTTATAACTTAATTCGTAGTTTTTTTTTGCTTAAACAAATTATATATATATATAATTAATATAATAGTTAATTTATATATTATATTTTTAAAAAAATATAATTATTTAACTTCTAAAAGTTAATAAAAATAATATTATTTAGTTTAGTAAAAACGGTAGTTTTTAAATAAATTGTTTTAAATATACATATTTAAATTTATATCACCTTGAAAAAATTTTAATAATTAAGTGATTTTTAATTTTTAAAAATAAAACCTTAACACAGTTTTAAGTTCCCATAAAAAAACAGTATATTAAATATAACATAATTTCACATTCGAATTTTATTAGTAAATATCGGGTGTTTCCTATATTATTAAAGTTAAGGTTTATATATTTTACAGGCAAAAAACCCGTTTCTAAACATAATAATTTTATGCTTTAAATTCGATATTCAAAAACGATGTATATATTACTAATAAATTATATTGAATCGATTCATCTAATTATCTTTTAGAATAGTCTTGAAAAATGAAATAACTTTTAATTTAAAAAGTCTTTCTTAAACTTGTACAAGTGTTTTGATACATACAGCTTTTATTTATTTATTTTGTATAGTTACTAATTTAAACAAAATATAGTTTAAGTATTTTTTTATTTTATATTACTTATCAAAAAAATCTAATAAAAAAACATATTAGAAATTATCTTTAAACTTTATTTTTTAAGTATATAAATGTTTTATAAAAACACAACTTATTTTTAAAAAAAACTTTATTAACAATTTTACTTTTTAGTTAATTGCTTACATATAAAGTATTTTATATATCAAATATAAATTTTTATTGTTTCGTAAAATATTTTTTTAAACAAATTTGTTTTAATACTTATAAAAAATTAAATATACTTAAAGACTAAACAGTAAAAAAAATGTATTCATATTTATATAATTTCAATATTTATAACAATTAATGTAAATTCTCAACTATGCTATTTAGCATAACAATTGATTTTTTAGAGATTAATTTACTTTGATCCTCTCGTACTAAAAGTATTATTTTTATTTTTTCATGATCTTCCAACAGATAGGGACCGAACTGTCTCACGACGTTCTGAACCCAGCTCACGTACCTTTTTATTTGACGAACAGTCAAACCCTTAGAATATACTACAACTCTAGGTTAAGATGAGGTTATAGTCAGAAATTTTTTTATAAAATTTGCTGCTATATTAAAACCGTACATGAAAATTTCATTTCATACGGCTTTTAGAATTATATTAATAAGTAAAAAGTTAATTATAACTATATTAGTACAATTTTTTTATAAACTAAGCATATATGAGTACTTTTTATAAAATCCTAAGCTAATTGTATTAACTAAACATAAAAAAACTTTATTTACAATTACAAAATTTTCGTTCCAATACTATATGTTTATAATTTTAGTAAGCTTTTATGTATTTTTTTAAAGTTAAATATTTTAATTTAAGTGTCAGCTTAAATTAAGGTTTTATTTAAAAAAAATTTTATCCTCAGTTTAAAAAATTTTACATAATATTAAAATAACAATAACTTTCTTTTTTTAGTTTACTAAAATAAACATTTGTTTTACATTTATTAACTTTTTTATAAACTAATGAAATATAAATTTAGATCCTGCTTTTAATATTTATACTTACAGATATTAAAGGAATTTATTAATTACAAAATAAAGTTATTTACTATAATATAAACTAAGTTGTATAAGTTTATAAATTAATAAAATATTTTGTATTTATAGTATTAGTTAAGCATTAACATTTAATGCTAGCTTTTTATAAAAATAAATTTTTTTTATTAGCAACGAATCACACCCGACATCGAGGTATCAAACCGTGTCGTCGATTTGAACTCTTAAACACGATAAATCTGTTATCCCTTAAGTTCCTTTTATTTGTTAAGCGATAATGCTTCCACTTGCAATTATCGGATCACTATGACCAACTTTCATTTCTGTTTGATTTATTTATCTTACAGTTAAGTGTATTTAAAAATCATTACATATAAAATTATAAAATACACCTTAGTACACCTCTGTTACTTTTTAGGAGGTATCCGCCCCAGATAAACTAAAATTTTTACACTTTATTTTTAAAAATTAAATTTTTTTTTTATTTGAGTGGTATTTCAATTTAGTTAAAAAATAACTACCACTTATACTATACTAAAAAAAAAAAAAATTAATATAAAAATTTAGTAAAGGATTAAAGGGTCTTTCCGTCTTATTGGAAGTAATCTGCATTTGCACAGATAATGCAATTTCGCTAAGTTTGTGTTTGAGACAGTGAAATAGTCGTGACACCATTCATGCAGGACGGAATTTACCCGTCGAGGAATTTCGCTACCTTAGGATCCTTATAGTTAAGACCGCCGTTTACTTATAATTATTAAGTTAGCATATACTAACTATTTTTTAAAATAAGCACTTGGCAGGTGTCAAACCCTATACATCTTATTAAAATTAGCAGAGTTTTATGTTTTTGTTAAACAGTCGCTATTTCTTTTTTATCATAACCTTTATGGTATTCTTTTTTGCGAACTTACAGAATAAATTTGCCGAGTTCCTTAAACACAATTTTCTTAATCATCTTTGTTTTTTTAACTAAAATACCTGTTTCGGTTTTGGTACGGTTTAATTACTTTAGGTTTTTTCCTGGAAACATTAAAATAAAACATAAAATCTTTATTATTATTGTTTTATAGCAAAATTTCATTCACAATTAATTTTTGAGAAAATCTAAAAAAAGTTTTATCCTTCAAATAAAATATTCATGTTTTTTTTAGAAACCGACTAACTCTATATAATTTATTTTTTTATAGAAACCCTTACAATTTTTTATGATTTTGATTTAATTTACAAAATTTTTACTACTCATATCAGTATAATTTCTTTTGTGAAAAAAAAAAAAATTATCATTATTTTTTTTATATACAAAATATTCTGCTACCACTTTTGCAACAAAGTTCGTAGCTTCAGTGTAAAAAATTAAAACCCTATGTTATTTTTAAAATTTTAAAATTAAAAATAATACGCTAAAACGCGATTTTTAATGGATAGCTGCTTCTAAGCTTACCTGTTATAATTTTAGATTTTTAAAATAATTTTTATACTAATTTTTAACTTAGGGACTTTAGCGTACGATCTGGGTTTTTTCCCTTTTAACTTAAAACCTTAACGCTTTAAGTCTAACTGTTATAATTTAATATTTATATTTTAAGTTTAATTAAATAATAATAAAATATTTTAGAATTTAATTAGAGCTTTACCTTTTAATATTAATATCTATAACGCATTACTAAAATAATTTTCGCAGAAAACCAGCTATTACTTAGTTTGATTGATCTTTCACCAACCTAATTACAAATCTTACCAATATTTTGCTACATATACGGCTACGGTCTTCCTTTTTATTTTACTATAAATTCAACCTGTTTGTAATTAAATCACTAAGCTTCGGGTCAACAAAAAATAACTAGTTAACATATTTATTGCGCTTATTTTTTTCAAATAAAGCTTGCTATTTTTAGTTACTTACTGATCCATAATGCAAAAGGTAATTTGTAACAAAAATTAATAAAAAAATAATTTTATGCTTCAAATAAGTTATAAACATTCAAATTATATATTATTATCTTTTTTAGATAAAGTTACACCATTTTTTCACAATACTCATTCACTATTGATTAGAAAAAAGATTAGGCTTAGAAGGTGGTCCTCCTTTATTTATACAAATTTATAAATTGTATGACATACATTTATTGTTTTTATTATTTATTTAAACAGGACTTTACCTTTTATAGTACATTAAAATAAATAAATTTATAAATAAAATAGCCTTTAATTAAAAAATTAATTTTTTGGTTTCGCTCGCCACTACTACCAAAGTCTCTTTTGATTTTTTATAATTTATGTTACTAAGATGTTTCAGTTCACATAATTTTTTATAATTTAGTTTTCTTTAGGAAATACAAAGATTACAAGCAAATGCTTAGCCTTGTCGTTTCGTTCGCGCGACGTCCTTATTTTTCTATCTTTAGGTATTTTTTAAATGTTTTCTTTAAATATTATCTATGTTTAGAAAAATAATATTGTTAGCCTCCAATTAAATTTGTAAGTTCAACTGCGATATTACCTCGAATTCTATAATAAATTACTAATAAAGCTAATCCAATTGCTGTTTCGGAAGCTGCCACAATGAGTAAGAATTAAAATCTTCTCTTAAAACTGTACATAACAATTACTTATTATACAGCTTTAAAAAAAAGTATTTTTTTTTAATAAATCATAAATTAATTTTTAGTTTATTTTAAAACTATCTTTAATTTTAGTAACTAGTTATATAATTTAATAAAACAACATGCTAAAACTAAAAAAACTAATATAATATATTTTTTTATGAATGTAAAAATAATATAAAATTAAAGGTTATATTTCTTATTGTATAAAACTTAAATATGAATTTCAAAAAAAAAACAAGTTTCATGAATATATAATTATATTAAAAAAATTGTAACCTAAATTAAAAATTAACCTTTTTTACAATAAATATTTATATACAATTGTTTTAAGTATATATATATTCTAGTTGTATATATATAATACTGTTAATACAAAAATAGAAAAAACTTGACCCATAATATCATCTAAATAAAAAGAAAAAAAAATTCAATTAAAATTTACTGCTAATAAAAGCAATTCTATAGACATTAACATTAATAAAATGTTTTTTTTATTAAATAAAATTCCTAGAATTCCAATTAAAAACAAAATAAAAATAACACTTAAAAAATAAAAAGGATTAAACATTTATAATAATTAAAGTAATAATTCAAATTTTTACAATTAAAAAGCAGTAAAAATTTATTTAACTTTTTTCCAGCCACAAATTCCTCTACGGCTACCTTGTTACGACTTCACTTCAGTTTTAATTTTTATTTTCATAAACTTTTATAACATTATTTTTTAAATATATTGATATAAAAAATTATACTTAAAATAAAAATAAATTCCATAGCGTGACGGGCGGTATGTACAAAATTCATAAACAAATTCACCGTAACGTTCTAATTTACGATTACTAACGATTCCTACTTTATAAATTTAAATTACAAAATTTAATCAGAACTAAAATACTTTTTAAGTGCTGCTTTAATTTACATTATAGCTATCTTTTTGTATAATATTAATGTAACACATGTAAGTAGCCCAATTTATAAAGACCATGAAGACTTGACTTCATTTTTTACTTCCTTTTAAGTATTTCTAAATAATTTAATTTATTTACATAAAATGTAAATTAAATTATAAAAGTTTCGCTCGTTCCCTAGAATTAACTAAACGTTTCACAACACGAGCTGACGACAGCCATGCAGTCCTGTAAAATTAAAAATTTTATACAAAAATTGATGAAATAACAAATTTAACTTAAAATAATTAGAGTTAATATAAAGTTTTTCAAAAACCTGTAAATGTACTTTTAGTATCTACGGCTTTTGTAATATTTATATGAAACGATATAAATATTTTATAATGGTTTATTATTGTATTTATTTAATTATTCTTTAATTTAACTTGTTAAGTTAAAGTTGTTTTAAATTTATATGTTTATTTGATGCTGTTAGTATAGATATTTAATAAGTTTTACAGTTTACATTTTCTTACCACATATTAATATATATATATACTAATAATAAAATAATTTAATATTTTAATCATATAACACAAAAATAATTTTATTTAAATGTATAAATAAAAACTTTAAAAAAATCATATAAATTTAATTTTACGTAAGATTATGCGCGTTGTATCGAATTAAACCACATGTTCCACCGTTTGTTTGAATTCCCGTCAATTCCTTTGAGTTTTAATCTTGCAATCGTACTTCCCAGGTGAAGAGTTTAACATGTTAACTATATTTTTAAATTTCTCCAAAAATTAACTCTCATCGTTGACAGTATGGACTACAAGGGTACCTAATCCTTTTTACTACCCATACTTTTACATTTTCAATGTCAGTAAAATTTTAGATTTTTGCTTTCGCTTTTGTTATTCCTTTAAATATCAACAGACTTTACTCTTTCATTTAAAATTTTAAAATCTTCAAAAATACTCTAAGTAAATAAATATGTATTAATTTATCAGCTTTAAACTTTTAAAATTAATAAAAAACATTTTATTTACAACTTATTTGTACTTTACACCCAGTTATTTTGAATAACATTTATCCTTTACGTATTACCGCTGCTGCTGGCACGTAATTAGCCAGGATTTTTTTTTATAAAATCAAATTTTATATTTAATAAAAGTGTTTTACAATAAAATTTACTGTCAATCACACATATGTTTTAACTGAATCAAGCTTTCGCTCATTGTTCAAAATTCCTTGCTGCTGCCTTGTAAAAAGTTTGGACCTTATTTCAATTCCAACGTGGCTAAACATTCATCTAAAATTAGCTAAAGATCTTTAGCTTGGTAAGCTTTTTTTACCAACAACTTAATCTTACATAAACCTTAATAAAAATGACAAAATCTAAGTTCAAAATTATACTTGAATTCTTAAAATAGTTTTTATGCATTATTCACTCGTACGCTACTAACTAAAATTTTTTTGTAGTTAACTTGCATGCATTAAGTTAAACATTAATGTTAATTCGGAACCAGGATCAAACTCTTTTTTTAGTTTTTATCAGACACCCTAAAAATAAATTTATTTTTAAAAAATTTACTGCCTTTAAAAAGATACTCCTTAATTAGGATTTGAACCTAAAACACTTTGATTAACAATCAAATGCTCTGACCTTTTGAGCTATTAAGGATATAAAAAACTAAAAAAAAAAAATTAGTATTATTGTATATGCTATTGGTTCTGTAATACCTAAAATTTGTAATATAAAAAAATTTATCTTTGAAAAAAATTTATAAAATTTTTTAAATATTTTTAAAGAAATACCTTTAATAAAAAAATTAGTGAAAGAAGATGATATTAAAATACTATTTTTACGAAATTTTCTTTTCTTTTTTCATTTATTTATTCTCATTCTAATGCACCTTTAAATCACTCATAAATAAAGCCCAAGATTAAAATAAATAAAAATAAAAACAAATAACTAGTTTAAAAGTAAAATATAATACATTTAACTGTTACAAAACTGTACATAATAATTTCTTCTTATACAGCTTTAAATAAAAAAATTATCTAACTTTTAAAATTACAAAAAAATAATTTTATATAAGCTTCTTATTATTATGTAAGAATAATAATTTTTAAATGCAATTTATTAATATAAATTTCTGAAATAATTATACTTTAACTTTCTAATTTTTTATTGATAAATAATATGAATATTTTTATTATTACATAAAGTTACAAATCAAACTAAAAAGTTTATTAAAATTTATAATTTATTTCATATATTGTTATAACAAAATGTGCTTATAATAAAACTTACTCAAAAACCATATATTTCTAATCTTCCTAAAATAATGGATCACGGAAATAAAAAACTTATTTCTAAATATAAAATCAAATTTTCGATAAAACTATTTATCTACTAGTGTTTTTAGAACCATACAAAATAATTTCTTACTAAATGGCTCAATCAATAATAATTTATCATTACAAGTAAAATTTTATAATATATTATTATTCAAAAAGAATTGAATTATACTATATTCGCCCGATCCTATTTTTTAGAACAGGTTTTCTCTAACTCATACAAAAAACATTTAACAATGAAAATTGATACTTTTTCAATAAACAAGATTTAAAAATAAATAAAGTAAATTTTTTGAAGTGTTAACTTATATCTAATTATAAAAAATTTAATTATTAATACTAATGATACTAATTATTTGTCAATTACATATTTCTATAAATAAATTTTATATTATTTTATACGCATAAAGTTAAAATTTCAAAATATTACATTATAAAATTGCATTAGTATTTAATTACTTATAAACAAATATTTTGTAACTTTTTCTATATATAATTTAGTGTTATTGTTTTATAATTATAATTAAATGTTAATATTACATAACTTTTTTTTAAAAACAAAAGTATTTAAAATTAATAAATATAATAACTCTAAATTTTAAAATTTTATAAAAAAATTACTTTTTTTTATTATCTTTCTTCGCTAAAGCAAATCTAGATTTAAACAACATCGCTTAAATACTTATTACTAAATTTTTATAATATATTAAATTTAAAACTATGTAGTTTTTTATAGTTATTTACTTTTCTTTTAAAATAAAAAATACCTGTTTATATATTAAAATTCTATTGAAGAAACTCACTTAAAAACAATAATTTCGTATATTTTTAAATAAAATAAATTATTTTAATAAATAAAAATGACTAAAAGTAAATTAAATTTTTAGAACATACATATATATATTATAATTAAATAACTACATTGGCATATAAAATAAATTTTTTTTTTAAGTTTATATTAAATAAAAAAAATATTTTCTTATAACAACCTAAAAGTAACTTGTTATATAGTTTTTATTAATAATATAAAATTTTACGATAAGTTAATAGTTATCCCAAAAATTAAAAAAAGAATAGCAACTAAATAAAATCGAACATCAAAATTTGTTCGAGCATCATCAAATGGATTAAAACCACATTCATAAGCACTTATTTTTTCCTGATCAGTTTTTTTTATAGAAAAAAAATAAGATAAAATAAATATAAAAAATGAAAATAAATAACAAATAATAAAAAAAAAAAAAATAGAAATGTATTCTATATATATAACTGAAATAAACATCAATTAAATAAATAAATAATTAGTAATTAAAAACAAAGATGCTATAAAAAATATAAAACTTAACGATAAAGGTAAAAAAATTTTTCAACCCAAACGCATTAATTGATCATATCTATATCTAGGAAAACTAGCTCTAATTAATATAAAAAAGAAAAGTAAAAAAACTATTTTTATAGCAAATCAAATTTCTCCTGAAATCCAATTAAATAAAATTCAGTTATATATAGGTAATCAACCTCCAAAAAAAAATAACGTAGCTAAACTACACATCAAAATCATATTAGAATATTCACCTAAAAAAAATAAAGCAAAACCCATAGCAGCATATTCTACATTATAACCACTAACTAATTCAGCTTCAGCTTCCGGTAAATCATTAGAGATAGAACAAGTTTTTATCTTCTCAGAAAACTGTACACGCGTTTTTCAAAACATACAGCTTTGAATTTTAAATAAATTTTTTCGAATCAAATATTAAATCTAATTATTATATATTCTTATTCAAAGTTTTATTGAATTTAGTTTTTTATAATTTAAAATTAAAAAAAATTCTAATTAAATTAAGACATTATACAAACAATTCAATTATCTCATTTTTATTTACCTTATAAATATGTTAATACTATTTAGTAGAATTACAAAAATTAACTATTGGCATAAAAATTCACAAATTTAATTTATTAATTCAAATTATATTGTAACATAAAATTTTAATTGAAGATATTCTTGTTAATTCCTTTTATTTAACTTTAATAATTATAAATGTACAAACATTTTTAGAAAAAAAATATATTCAAAATTTAATTTATTATAAAAATTTTTGTTATTATATCAAATAAAATCATAAACTCTAATTGTCATACAAAAGGAGCTCTATTAGTTTCCGCTAAAATTGAAATAAAAAACATTATAAATAAAGGAAACAACGGTATAATAAATCAGATTTTTTGTTGCGCAAAAACAAATTGAGTCAGATTTATACTGCTCTTAAAACCACATATGTTAATTATTTATCGTGTGGCTTTTAATAAAAAATTATAAATTTTTTAACATATACTTTAATTTTTACAAATTTATTACATAAATGTAATTTAAGCATTTCTTATTTAGAATTATTCAAAAAAATACTCTAATTTTATACTGCTTACTTTAATATAAAAAAAAAAATTTAGATTTTTAATATGTTTAATTTTTTATAAAAAAATTACTCTAAAAACAATCAATATTTTAACAGAATAAATAAAACTATTCATCTTATAAAATTATATTGAAAGGCATAATAAATTAATTTTATTAATCGTAACTTATCGCATTAATTTTAATTAAAAAACAAATATTAATTTTTGCAGCTATACTTTCTGACAAATTTAAAGAACCTGAACATAGTAAAATACTTATTAAGATTAAACCAATAGATTAAATTAAAATTTCAGAAATATTCCTTATATATAATTATAAGCAATATTTTTACTTTAGTATTTTTAAAACCATATAAAAAAATTTCTTTCCATACGGCTTTTTCATAAACTTATACTTTTATTTTTTAATAAATTTATTTAAAAGCTTTCTCATAAAAATGATATTACATTTTTTCTACACAAAAATAACATATTATTATTATACTGAAGTTACAATGAATAACCTAAAAAATTAAATTAATTTATTTTTAGCTTTTATATTTTAATAATTAAAAGTAAGTTTCTACTTTACAATTTAATAATGCAAAAATATTTTTAAGATGCTTAATTATTACATATAAAAAAATAGACTTATATAGCTAGTTCATTATTTTCACAAGTAATTTATTCAACTAATTTAATAAAAAAAAATTATTATATACTATATTTTCTCTAAATACAAAATTTTAGTAAAATTTATATACCTAATTTCTTTAAATAAAAAATAAAAATACATTTCATTGTTACTAAACAATATTCCAAACCTCATAAGATATCATTTGAGCAGCCGAACGTAAAGAACCTAAAAATGCATATTTTGAATTACTAGATCATCCTGACATTATGATGCCATATACTGTGAGTAAAACTTGTATTTTACAAAAATAAATTTTTCTCTAAAAACCTGTAGATAATAATTAATTATTATACGGCTTTAAATTTAAAGCATTTTAAATTTTGATTTAATTTTATACAAATTTTTATCGACTTTAATATATATATTCTTTATTAAAACATAATTTTTGAATATAACAAAATTTTTTTAATAATATGTTAAAAAACAAGTTTTTATTATCCGAAATTTTCTTATATATTTATAATTACAAAAGAATACTTTTTTTGATTAACTTATCAAATTTAAAATTTTTTTATACTAAAAAATAAATAAAGTTAAAATTTCAATATACGTATTTTTTTAAATATTATTCTAAAATAAGAATTAGATAATTTATAAATTATAAAAATTTATTCAAATGCTCTCAAAACCTTGTAAAAAAATTTAATCTTCAAAATAAAAAATTTTAGTAAATATACAATATATATAAGTAAATTAACATATAAATTTTTTAACATAAATATTATTCACACCTAAAGAAGAAATCGCTAACAAATATAAGACACCAATATTTAAATCACTAAAAACAAAATTTTCGCCGATAGGAATGACAACTCAACCTAATAAAGCTAATAAAAAAGTTAAAATAGGTGCAATAATAAAAATAACCAAATTTGCACTTGAAGGTAAAATTGTTTCTTTACTGAATAACTTTAAACCGTCTGCAATTGGTTGTAATACACCTCATACACCGACAACATCTGGACCTTTTCTACGTTGAACCGCTGCCATAATTTTGCGCTCAACTAAAGTTAAATATGCAACAGCAATTAAAAGAGGTACTACAATAACTAAAAATTTAAAAAAATTTAAAAAAATAAAATATAAAAACATTATAATTAAGTTAATTAAATATATATTAATAAATAATGAATAACTTTAAAAGAATATGTATTAAAACAGGATCTAATCCCAAATAAAGTAAAATAATGCTAAAAAAAAACAGGATCAATTTAAAAATAATATGACTTATATAACATTATTATTTTTTAGTAAGTGCCCTCAAAACCATTTAAAAAAGTTACCGTTTAAATGGCTTTTAAAAATTAACAAACTATTAAACTTATTTACGTAAAACTAACAAATTAATAAAATATTTGTTATTAAAAATTTTTTTAAAAAAAATTAAAATTATTAAAAGATTATTTGTATACTTAACAAAATATCTTTATCTACTATTAATATTTATGTTAACAATTTATTAATATCACTATAAACAATTTTCATATAAATTAATTTTATTTAAATAAAAATTATGAATTTATTTGCGTTGTAATTAAAAAAATATCATGATATTTTTATGACTTTAAACAAACTATTACTAACTAACAATTTATAATAAATTAATATAAAATAATCAGTTTTTTAATCTAATAAATAATTTTTATTTTAATTAATAATACAATTAATAAAATTAAATAAATAAATCTTTATTTGACTTTTTAAAAAATATTTTCTATAGAAATTAAATAGTCACCCAACATCAAAAAGATATATGCTTATTTATTGGTAAATAAATAGGTCATTTACTTTTTTCTTCAAAATATAAACTTTTTATAATTCTAAGATAATAAAAACATGACAAGCAACTCAACAATACTGAAAATATAACTAATCCTATCCAATTACTAATTATTAATTCAAAAAAAATTAAAGCTTTCGATAAAAATCCAATAAATGGTGGAATACCACCCATTGAAAAATAGAGTCAATTTAATAAAATTATTAGCTATATATTAATAATACTTTTATTTGAATGCTCAAAAAACCGTATAAGAAATTTTTTTTTCATACGGCTTATTAAATAATTAGTAAACTATATGTAACATATTCATATATAATAATATAAATCATTTTATAATAAATTTATATTTAACAAATAAATACAATCAAAATATTTTTACTAACTAAATTATTTTAAGAATTCAATTAATAGACTTTATATCATATTCTTTTTCATATTATCAATAATAAATTAATAATTTATTAATATAATTACAAATAAATTGTTACATTAAATTAATTTGGTTGTACTTTTTATACTTTTACTATAAATTATCCTGCTTAAAAGTTAGAAATATCCAATGTTTATTTTTTTTTATTTCAAATAAATGTATCATTATTTTAATTAAAATAAAACATGACGAACAATCTTGATAATTTATTAATATTTTAGTTTTTAAAACATTTTATGCAACCAACGAATTTCATATATGTATAATAAAAAATTATAATTAGATAAAATTTTATTATTTATTTCACAAAAAATAAAAACAATATTTATAATAAATACAATTCTAAACATACAAGTAAACTTAAAGTAATTGCAGGATTTACTTTAGACAACATACTCAAATTTGATAAAAATCGAATTTGATGAATATTTATATAATTTTTTTGCCGTATACTTACAAATATAAAAAAAACATTTGCAGTTGTAATAAGATATACAATAAAATAAAAAAAACACACTTCATTACCAACATATGTGTTAACAATTAAACCCATTAAAATAAATGCAATGTGTAAAATCGAACTAAAAGCTAAAAAACGTTTTCATTTTCATTGTTTTAAAGCGCCAAATGTACCAAAAATTAAAGATAATAATAGAGTCAAATTTAGTAAAATTATTATTTATGTAACATTGTTTTAAAATAATTAATGATTTATAAATAACATTTTTTTAGTGCTCTTTAAACTATATAAGAAAATTTCTCTTCATATAGCTTTTTAATTAATTTGTATATTTTATACAAATTTTTATATTAAAAGTTTTTTTATCAAATAGTAAAAAGTATTTTTAATTTGTTTTTAATAAAACTTTATATATCACACTTATTTATTAAATAATAATAATTGATTAATGTTATTGTAAAAAATTATAAAATTAAACTGATCAAATTTCTAATAAATTTACTAAATAAAGCATAAATTAGGTTTCCGTAAAATTAGGAAATCCAACTCAAGTATTTTAACTTTAATAATAGTATAAATTTTTAAACATTTTAACATAAAAATAAAGTATAAAACAATAACTATTGTATCTATTAGTTTTTTATTTTTATAAATAAAATTTTAATCAAGCTCATTATTTTATCCTATTATTAAAATTCAAACGATTAAACTTTGTAAAAACTTTAAATAGATTTTTTTTATAATAACTAATTAGTTTTCCTAATACTAAATATAAATATTTTTTGTCAGAACAAAAAAAAAGTTTGAAAAGAACAGAAAAAAAGACGCAAAATTATAGCAATTATTACAATTTTAGGCAAAAAAGCGAAAAAAGAAGTCACACTTGTTAAAGATCCTTCATAAACATCAATTGATCAAATAAAATAACATTTTAATGCATTTAAAAAATGTTTTTCCGAAACTGTAAACATAGTTTTCAATATATACAGCTCTAAAATGCTAATGAATTTAACACAAACTAATATATTTTATAAATTTTTTTTAGTTATTATATTTCTATTAACTTAAATTATTATATAAAATTATAAAGCTAATTACTTTTTGAACAACACATTCTAATTAATATTATAAGGTATTTAAAAACATGTTTTATATACAATTTTAAATAAAATTATAAATTAAATAATATAAATTTTATTTTAATGCACAACAACATACATACTTATCGTTGTTATTGTTATATATGTATAACTTAAAAACAAAACACAATAATTTTAAAATATTTTAATTTTTACCCTAAATTGCTCACATTAAAATACTGTTATATATGCTATTAAAAATATAAGTCATATGAAAAGGAGAAGCACTAAATTTAAAAAGAAAAGCAATTAAAATAAAAAGTAAACCCAATGATACAAGATTAAAAACATCTACATAAATATGAAAAGATGAAAAAAATATTTTGTTAAAATCATTAAAATGAGTTAAACCTGTTATTGCGTATATTAAAGACAAAGTCAAAATTTCAAAATTTAAATACAAATGATATTATTTTTTAAATTACATATTTAAAATATCAATTAATAATAATTTTACTCAAATGCTTTCCAAACCATACAAGAAAATTACTTTTCATATAGCTTTTTTATAAATTAATAAGTTATTTATACATTTTTATATTCAATAAAAAAATTAAAACTAAATAACTTATTAATTATTTTTCAATTTTTTTATAAATTTAATAAAAATTTAAGTATATTCTAAATAAATTGTTTACTAAGTTTTATGCTATATTATTTTCTTTCCACTAATATTATAAATGAGTAGTTTAATAGGTATTATCATAAATTTTATTTATATAAAATTGATTATATTTATTATTTATCAAAAACAAGTTTAAAAATTAAAAAATGCCAGCGCTTTTTCTTTCTGCTTTTTATTAAGTTATAAATAATTTAAAATTTATTTTATTTCTTAACAACTAGTTTTTATGAATAATATATTTAATCAATTTTATTGTCCACTTAAAAAAATAACTAAAAACAAGTTTAATTTTATATTATTTATCTTGTACCTGCTATATTATTTTTTAGCATTACTAAAATAGATACATAAGTGTTTAAAACAATTTTACTGTTTAATTTTACAAAAAGAATAAAAACACTTTTTACAATAACCCAATAGTAACCGCAAAAAAACCAAATAAAAGTAATATAGAAGAAAAAGCTCCTAAAATAAAATATTTTAAAGAAGCCTCCGTTGAAAACTCTGATGTTCTTTTTAAGCCCGCTAATATATAAAAAATTAAGCTTTGTAATTCAATACCTAAATATTCCTATAGACACTTTTCTATTCTTGGAATAAATAGAGAGTCCCAGGACAGATTGCAACCTGCTAAATTATAAGCACTGCATTCTTCGATAAATATTTATTTTTAAAAAAATAGTTTACTTCAAAACGATTATATAGATATTTGACAAGTTTTCTCCACTGCTTTATTATATTTTTAGTAATCAAAAAATAGTCACAAATGTAAATAATTTCCACATTTATTGTTTCAAGATTTAATTAATTAATTACAAATTAGATTAATAAAACCTATAACATAAATTACTAAACGATATTATCAAATTTTTTATGTATACATATATATATTTTTAAACACTTAATTTCTAATTTTTACTTTTTTTTATTTTATAAATGTAATTAAAATTTGAGCATTACATATCACTAAACCTTTTCAACTAATAATAACGAAACTTATTTAATTATTTTTAGTTTACTCTTTTTAAAGCATTTTATTAATTTATAAACATTTTTTGAATTTTTTTCTCATAAAAAAATGAACATCCAGATTTTTTAATAAATTTTATGCCATTAATACCTTTTTTTATTATTAACTTCTTGTGTTTAATATTTTATATTTTTTTAAACAACTCAGTACAAAAGTTATATTATTACTATCAAAATCATTATTTTAAAACAGTAATATTTTATTAATTTCTATTAATATATCAATATCCTACTCAAATTTATATTTATAACATTTTTTATGAACTAGTTGTAAATTACTTTTATCTTCTAGAGTATTAACTAAATTCGTATTTAACTTTTTAAGGTTTTTTGGAATTTTATGATCTAATTTAAGTTCCTGATACCATTTTTTACTAAAATCGAAACCTATTGAGACTCTTCCAAATTCTTCAAATTTTCTTTTTATTATATCACTTATAATATTCAAATACTTCTGATTTTTTAAGAATGTTTGTATTTTTTTATGAAATCTTATTTTTAATAGTGTTATTACAGTTTTCTGCTGCTCTGTTTCCATTACGTTTAGATTTCCAAATGAAACAAAATTTTCTCAATTTATTAAATGATTATTACATAATGTGCATTTTCCTTTTTGTTTTTCATATAATTTTTCTTTAAGTCGATCTCTAAATAATTTTATTAAAAACAATTCTCTTTTTATATAACCTTCTGGATTAGCTATTGCACTATTATTCAATAACTTTTTATTTGGACATAATAACGACCACTTACAGTTACCACGATTTTTTCTTAAACTTATAACCTGATTATACAAAATTCCACTTTTTTTCTGATTTAATGATGTTCATTTTCCTTCTTTTGTTTTAAGATAATAAGATATAAATTTTGTCAAATAAACTTTCTTAAATTTATTATACAAAAATTTTTTTGTTCTTTTCCATATATAATAATCTAAACCTGAGCGCAAAACTGACTGTTTACCACCTGGCTCATAATATGCTGATCAACTTTTTACTAAAAAATTTAAATCACTTATTTCTTTGAATACACTTACCCCTGTTCTACTTATTGATGTTAAATCTTTCACTATTTTTTTTAACCTTGAAATTGACTCTCTTGATGGATATACATATAATTTAAAATAATTGTTTAACTGTCCATCTGTTTTTTTAGGTTCTGTAATCATTCAATTCTTTTTTATTGATTTTACAAAATGAAAAGTCCATCCTAAAAAATCAAATTTCTTACCTATTGTTCACTTGAATTTTCTTGATTTTTCTCTTAATATATTAAGTCCACGTTTTTTTAAGAACTCGTTTATACTTAACTCTATTTTATATATTAATTTAGAATTACTTATTATTATTATATTGTCCCCATATCTAACTACCCATCCATTATTTTTTATACCATATACTCTTCTCTTTTTTTTTTTACTTTTAAAATAATAATATTCATGAAATTCTATAATTTTATTCTTACATAGTCCTTTAACCAATTTTTCGATTCCATCTAATGTCCAATTCATTAATATAGGAGAAATTATTCCACCTAAGGGTAATCCTTTGTTTCTGACAATTTTTTTATTTATATTACTATTTTTCTCATTCATTTTTAACACAGGACTTTTCAATATTTTATCAAAAACATTTTTATATCCCTCAGGAATTGGAGTATTTGCCATTAATCAATTATGATCTATATTATCAAAACATTTTTCTATTTCTAAATTTAAAACTCACAAATTTACATCATATTTTTTTGTTTTGTTTTGTTTTATTTTATAAAATAAACAATTTGCCAAATATGAAATTGCTTGATGGGAATTTCTTCCTGGACGATAACCAAAAGAGGTTGTATCTCCTTGAGGCTCCATTATTGGCTCCATTATTATTTTTCATAACATTTGTATACCTCTATCTCTTATTGTTGGGATTCCAAGTGGTATTCATTTACCCTTTTCCTTATATATATTTACTACCTTTATTATATCTGACTTAAAATTCTTTAGATTATTTCTTGCTAATCTTTCTTTTGTATTTATAACTCAATTTAATTTTATTAATTGGTTATTATCCACAGCCTTTTTTATATATTCATAATATTTTTTTATTGGGTTTAGCATCAAATCTTTTAATTCTTTTCTATAACTTATTAATATTCTAGAATTTTTTTTTAACTTTATTTTTCTTTTTTCGGTCTCATTTAAATTTTTTAAACCTTTTCTTTTTATTGCCTGATCTGTTTTTCCTTTTGCTATTGACAGTTCTTTTTTTAAAAATTTTATTCTACCAACAAAAAACCTAAGTGCTATTTTTTTAGTATATATTGCTATCGGTATTTGACTAAATTTCACTCCATCTACTCCTGCTATTATTGAACTACTATTGTGACTTAACAATTCTATTGCGATTATTCTTCATATTAAATTATTCATTTTTTTAGATGCTTCTTTCTTTAATTTTTCCAACTTGTTTTGACTTTTATCGCTTTGAAGCATTCCATCTAAAATTTTTATATTCATACTTTTAATAGCAGTCTTTTTCATTTCTTTTTTTATATATATAATTATATCTTTTTTTAAAAGTTTATTTTTTAGTGGTCACTTACCTTCATTTAGATATTTTTGTGCTCTCTTCTCCAAAGATTTTTTATAATTCTTATCAATAATTATTTCATTTACAGACTTTAACACACAAAAACCACATATTTGAGTTTGAAAATTAAATATTTTTTTACTATTTTTTACCGTTGGATTATTAATCCAATCTACAAAATTTCAAGTTTTTATTTGAAAAATCATGTACGCTCAAACTACCTTTTGCTTCTTTATTTTGTTTATATTATTTATTTTACCTACATTTCAATAATTATCTCTTTGAATTAAACCTGTTACCAAGTAAGCATTACTTTCTTTTTGGTTATACGTTTTATATTTATTTCTATATTGAAAGTCAACAGTAATAAACTTTCTAAAGAAACGTTTACATCTAATCAGCATGATAACTAAAAATATTTCTAATATAACACAGAAACTCTCTTTTTGCTTAGATAGTCTCGAAGTCACAGAAACTTCTAAAAACTCAATGATATTTTGCTTTACCACACATAATATTAAAATATCACAAGCACAAACTATAGAAAACATAGCTAATAAAGCGATTAAAGCTAAAACTCAATATTCAAATAAATTTAGTTTTTCTTGATTAATATAAAAAAGAGATAATGATACCCAAGAATTAAATATAAATAATAAAAACAATTTTATAAAAACACAAAATTTATCATATAAAAAAAAATCATATAATATTGAAACAGAAATAAAAGGCATGTTAAAAATTAAACAAAAAACTAATCCTATTAAAAAAAAAATTAATTTGCCTAAAGTTAAATCAATAAGAGGAAAACCTTTTTTATACTGACTATTAATTAAAACACCAAATATTAATATAATTAAAGATGATACTAATAAAAATAATTCTGGAAATATTACAAAAATATCAAAAGTAAATCACATATTTTTTTACAATATAAATTAAATCTTTCCTATTAAACTAGCAATAAGGCTAAATACAGACATATGCAAAGTATCCAGAAAAATATTAGGAAAAAAACCTAATCAAAAAATATTAAAAATTAAAGGTAAAAAAATTCAAAGTTCTTTTCGTGATAAATCTTGAAAATTATTGATATAATATCTTTTTCAATTACCTAAATATAATCGATTATATAACCAAATTGAGTAACTTGTTCCTAATAACATACCTATACACGCAAAAAAAGTTGTAAATGAACTGAAATGAAATAAAGTGAAAATAAAAAATTAATACACATATTATTAATTAGTGTTATTTATTTTAAAATCCTTATAGAACCTTGTAAAATAATTGTTTATTAGAAGGCTCACTAAATAAGTATCTAATTAATAAAATTTCAATAATATTTAAAGTTTTTCTAAATATAATATTACAACTTTTCTTTTTTACTTAATAATTTTATATTAATAATTTACCAACATTGTTTAAAATAATAAATTAATTGAGTTTTTAATACTTTCCAATTTTAAAGATGCAATATTTATTAGTCTGATCTTAAAATAAATTATTAATACTTTTACATATTAAAACATAAAATATTAACTTTTCTTCGTATATAATTTAGTCAACTATTATAATTATTTTATAAAAAAAACAAATAATATTTAATTAATAAATTTATTTGTAATCTAAAAAAATTTTATAACAATAACTTGGTTATTACATAAACCTAAAAATACAAGAAATTCTCCTATAAAGTTACATGTCCCTGGAAAAGCAATACTTGAAAAAATAAAGAATAAAAAAATTGTACTATGTAAAGGCATTAAGTGTGTTAACCCTCCATAATATTTTACAATACGCGTTTTATAACGATCATAAATCATACCTACAGATAAAAACAAACTACTAGCTACTAGCCCATGACCTAACATTAAAATTATACATCCTTCCAATGCTTGTATATTAAAGCTAAAAAGACCTAAAGTAACAAGACTCATATGAGCTACCGAAGAATATGCAATAATTTTTTTTAAATCTACTTGTCTTAAAGTTGTTAATGAAGCAAAAATTGTTCCTAAAACACTTAATAAATAAATAAGAGGTGCAAAATAAAAAGATGCTTCTGGAAATAAACTTAAAGAAAACCTAATAAAACCATAACCTCCTAATTTTAAAAGAATACCTGCCAAAATAACTGAACCTGCCGTAGGAGCTTCAGCATGAGCTTCTGGCAATCAAATATGAAAAGGAACCATTGGTATTTTTATTGCAAAACTTGAAAAAAACGCTAACCATAGCACCAGCTGCTGATTTTTTGTAAAATCTGAATATAATAAAATTTGAAAACTTGTTGTATTAATATCTAAATAAATAATTAATATTGAAATTAACATAAATAAAGAACCAAGTAATGTATAAATAAAAAATTGATATGCTGCTTTAATTTTCCGCTCTCTAGAACCTCAAATCCCTACAATTAAAAACATAGGAATTAATGTAGACTCAAAAAAAACATAAAAAAACATAAGATCTAAAATACAGAAGACATGAAGTAGAAAACCTTCTAATAAAAAGAAACATATTAAATACTCTTTAACCAAAAATTTTATGTTATATACACAATGGATCAATTTTAACTGTTTTCATATAAAAATGAATTAAACTAGAAAATTAAAGTGTCCTACAAGCTGTACAAAATAAACTATTTATTATACAGCTTTTTACATTTTGCTATATTTTTTATAAAAAATTATAAAACAAATTAGTACAATAAAAAATATTTTATTTTTGATTTTTTTTAATTAATAAAAGCACAAATTAATATAAAATCACAGCAATCTAAAAAAAATTAAAAGATTTTACTACCTAATGTGAATTATATTAAATTATAAAAAACAAAAAAGAAATTTTACCTTTATGAAAAAATAATTAGCTGTTTATTTTATAAAATAAATAAAAATATATTATTATTAAGCTTTAAAAAATTTACCTTATAAAAAATTTAGATTTTTCTTTTCATACTTATACTTCAAAACATAATATATAATATTATCTTAATGATTAAAAAACTAATTCAAATTAAAAATAATACATACCCAACTAAAATACATAAAGGACATAATAAAGTTAAAAGTAAAATAAAAAATAAAGATATTCCATCGACACCTAACAAATAATGAATATTAAAAAATCAATTTCAATTTACAATAAATTGAAAATAAGAAGAAGTACTATCATAAAAAATTCAAAGTAATAGCGAAAATAATTGGGTTGAATCTAATTATCTTACTTAAAGATAGAGCTCCCTACAAACCATACAAAATGATAGTACATTATATGGCTTTTTTTATTAACCTTACTATTTTATAAGTATTACATAAAATAATTAAATCAATAAATAAACTTACTATAATATAAAATTTATAAGTTATTATTTAAATAATAATTATAAGTTTCTCAAATTTTAATTTTATTTATTAAAAACTTTTGTTGATAATACAAATAAAGTCAAATTTTTGGACTTACATTCTATACAACTTTATAACAAATTAAAGTTAAATAGCCGATTACTAATCAATAATGTCCTTATTAAAATGCTTTCAGAACCTTGAAAAAAAGTTACCTTTCACAAGGCTCACTAATTAATTAACAAACCTTTATCGTATTTTATATACTTAATTTATAAAAATAAACAAATTATAAATATTGTATATTTATTTAAAAAGTTAGTTTAGATATTAATTAAATATTTAAATGCAATTTCTTATAAAATTAATAATTTATCTTACTCTCATTAATACTTACATTGATGATTTAAGGATATTATTACAGATGGAAAAAATATAATAGAACTGATTTTATTTTTAGTATAAACTTACTACTTGAATTTTTTTTCAAAGTAATGCAATAAAAATTTTTAAAATACTTGATATTAATCTCTTTGAATTTAAAGAATATAAATTATTTATATTTCATAAATAATTCAAAACAATAATCTTATAATATTATAACAAAACATTTTAATGAAATAATCATTTAATCAGTTTTCTATTCTACTCAAAAAAATAACTAAAAATAAATTAAGTTATATATCTACTATTATGCACACATCATTTATTTTAATTATTTAAAAAAAAATAAAACAAATACAAACAAAAAAAATAATATCTGTAACAATCTATTACTTACTCTTAATATATAAGAATTACTTACTCTAAAAAAAAAAAAACAATTTCTTTATTAAAAATAAGTTTATTTTCAATTTACAAAATATAAAATTTTATATGAATTTAAAAAATTTGTATTCTACTAAGAATTATGCTTTTATTTTATGCATTATCTTTAAATTAAATACTTAAAAATTCAAATATATTTTTTTAAATAAAGAATTTTTATAATTACATTGAATTAAAATCTAATTGTATTTTTCAACTACCCTAAAAGTAATACTACAAACAATTAACGAAATAATATAAAGTAAGTTAATATGTAACTTCGGTGTAAATAATAAAAATAATAAGCCTATAAAAGGAGTTATAACTACAACAAGTAATAAAAGTGAAGTCATGGGTTTTATATTAAAAACATAAAAATTAATGTAAAAAAAAATAACACAAATAATTTTAAATACTCTTTTAAATATAATTCTTGTAAAATGAGTATCGGGTACACATTAATACAAAATAATCAAACTAAAGCAATTATTATAAAAAACACATAATGTACTAATTGACCAGATTGTAACTGGATTAAAATATTCGCATATTTTTTGATTATCTTAGTAATGCCTAATGGGCCTAAAAATTCAACTAAACCTCTATCCAAACTGATTAACGTAATAAAATAACCAAAGCGAGCAAAAGGAAAAACAAAAAAATTATTAAAAAATTTATCCAAAAACCATTTTTTATTGAGAAAAAAAATTATCTTTTTTCCAACGAAGCTTAATTGTATTTTTATAATAAAATGTTTTAAAAAAGTATTACTCAAATACGCCAATAGTATGCCTAAAATGCTTAAAAATAACGGCATAAATTTTACATATATTGAAATATCTTCTACTTCGAACATACTAATATTAAAAGGATGGATAAACATTGAATTTTGTCAAAAATCAGTACCAAATCCTACAAATAACTCTTTTGTAAAATAACCTAAAAATATGCTACCAAAAGCCAAAAATAGTAAAGGTAATAATAAAATCAAAGAGCCTTCATGAACATTTTGCAAAATTATTCTAAAACCTGTAGTCTTATTTAAAAAAGTTAAAAAAAGTAATCTGAAAGAATAATAAGCGGTAAAAAATACTGATAAACTACCTAACCAATAAACAAATGTTCCCTGTAAAGATGTAATTAATGAATATAAAGTCAAATTTAAAAAATTACTATTTATTTATTGTCTTTAAAGATAACACGTAATAGTAATTTTTTATGTCAGTGCTTTCAAAACCATATAAAAAAGTTAACTTTTAAATGGCTTAGTAACAAATTAATAAAATGTTTAATATATTTTTTCGTTAATTTACTTTGAGTTTCGTTACAAGTAAATTACTGATTATTTAAAAAAATTTCGAAAATATATTATACTTTTATTAATTAAATTAATAAAAAAATTTTCTTGAAATTTAATACTATTTTTATCTAACCCCAATAATAATGTTACTGGTTAAACAATAATATTATTATAAAAAATATATTTATTAAACTGATTTTATTTTTTATTTATATTTATAACTTAAAACCAAAAAATCTCAGAACAAATAGTCTTTAACTTTAAACATATTGCTAATACAAAACAAATTAATAATTCAAAATAAAACTTATTTATATTTTATTATTATAAATAACTTTATTTAATCATTTTAAACGTACAAATTAAAATACATATAAACTAAATTTTATATTTCTAAATCAACAAAATAACTTAATTTATTCAAATTAAAAAAAAATAAAAGTACGTTTTATAATAATAAATAAGTTACCATTTGCTAATATAAGCCAATTCTAAAATCAAATCTTTTGAAAAAAAACCTGTTAAAAAAGGAAATCCTATTAAAGACAATTAAGTAAAATTTTAAAATATTGTATTAAAAAAAAACACAATATTCTATATAAGTACTTAAAAAACCGTACAAAATAATTACTTATAATACGGCTTATTAATTTTAAATAATAATTTAAATATAACTATTATTAAAATTAAACAAAATATTTATTGTAATAAAATACAATAATACAACTTTTTCTATTTTATTAACAATATTATTAATAATTTAGTATAACATTACTGTAAACAAAAACATAAATTAATTTGGTATTAAATATTTAAATTCTAAAATATAACCTTCATTTTTTAATTTCAAATAAATTATTTATAAAAAAATAATTTAATTTAATATATTTTACCAATATAAAAGAACAATTAAGTTAACATCAACAAACTTATTATAAGAATTTAATTTGCATTTTTTTGTAAAAAAAACAATGTTTTAAATTTTATATCAAACAACATTTTAATTTTTATAAAATTCTTTAATCATATTTATTTTACTAAAAAAAAATTTTTAAATTAACTAATAGTGTAGTATTAACTACTTAAAATCATATTATAAATAGTTTTTACAGCAATAAAATCATTAACCATGAAGCAATAAGTATAATTGAATATGTAAAAGGCAATAACTGAATAATACCACCCATTTTTCTCATATCTTGTTCATCAGATAAACTATGAATAATAGATCCTGCACTTAAAAATAAGGCAGCTTTGCTTGCGATAGAATGAAATACTTACATATGACTCCCCGCACAAAACCTAACAAGCGAATCTCTAAGCATTAGGCTTTTAGTTTTCATTATAATATACAAACTATAAATTTTTTTTAAACTCATATAAATTTTAAATCTTTATTAAAAAAGAATTAATTACACCAACAATTTGTAATAATGAGTATTTTATATAAAAAATAAAGTATTGTAAAAACTAAGCAAATAAAAAAAATTACTTAAAATATAAATAAAATTAAAAGTCTATAGTTTAAAAAATATCTTTACCTTTTTATATAAAAGTATTAACTAAACTAATGTTATAGTAAAAAACGTTTGTGTAACTAAAATTTAACAATTATTCGAAAAAGTTCACTTACTAATAAACACATAATTCATTTGAAAATTATTTTTGAAATTAATTAATAACTGAAAAATTTTGTAAACTCAGAAAACAAAAAAATTATTAGTTAACTTAATGGTTTTTATATATATATGCTATATTTAATAGAAAGCAAAATTAATAGTTTTTATTTTAAGAATACTATTTTTTTTATTCTCCTAAATTAGGATTATTATTAAAAATTTTGTATTAAAATTATGTTATTTAAAATTAATCTCCATTTTAAAACTTCCCAGATTAAAATAAAAATTTTATCTATTGAAAAACCTAACTTATTTTTTACTTAAGTTATCGCACCTATACTAATATAAATTGAATTTTAATAATTTATTCTATCGATAAAAATAGATACTTAACCATCAATTAAGTAATTAATAAAGAGCTGCCGTCATTGTAATTTATTAATTAGTTCATAAATATTTTTAAGTATATCTTGTATAGTCTCCCGCTTACCACCTAATAATTTTAGTTAATAAACCCTTTGTATCATAGACATTTTTTTTTCTATAACGTTTAAAACATCACTTTTAGCGGATAACACTTAAATAAAATTTATAGCTTTAATTTTAACTATTCAATTAACTTCAACTTATATTAAAAATAATAAATGTAATACAATATATGCTAGTGTTTTGTAACCTCAAGGACAGTTTCACAAAATAAATTACAATCGAGTACAGCGCACAAAAAAGCATGATTTACTAAATGAAATATACTTACATCATACTTAGAAATACCTAAAATAAAAACCATATAACCTAATTGACTTGTTGTAGAAAAAGCGATAACTTTTTTTAAATCGTATTGAAACCCCCCTACTGTTGCTGCAAAAAAACTAGTTATTGCTCCTATAATTGCAATAAATACTAAAATATTTGGTACGAATTCTAAAATAGGAGAACATCTAACAAGTAAAAAAACTCCGGCTGCGCGGCTAGATATATAAAAATATCCGCCTAAAAACCAAATAAACATATTACTATGAAATTTGGCTTCAAAAGAATTAAATATTTTTATAAAATTATATTATATCAATATATATAAATATTACGACGTTTTTTTTATTTTCCAAATAAAATATTAAACTAAAAATTGTAATTTTTATTTTCTGCAAATTTGTTTTTAAAATATACATATATAAATTTTAAAAAATAACTAAGTTTTGGTTTTGATTGATACTTTTTTTTTAAATATTTTCAAAATCATTTATAAATTAAGTAATTAAGTTTTTTTAATTGAATTTTTACTAAAGTTGAATATCTAAAATAATAAAATGCTTTTAAAAAAATTGTATTCATTTTTTTTATCATCAATTTAATATCTATATAATAATTTTCTAAACTTAAACAACTTTTTATATTTTTGGTAATATTTTTATAGCTACAAGGAGCAATAATAACATATATTTTATTACGCATAATCTGAAACAGATTATTACCTAATATAAAATTAAATAAAGTATATCTTAATTTTGTAAAACGTCCTTTATTTAATAATTGTTTATTAAACCTATTAGGAAAAACAAATTTGTACCCTAAATAATTAAACGAAATACCAGGCTTAAATGTAAAAATTTTTTTTTTTTTTGAATTAATATTTAAACCATAATTTTTAAAAAAGGCTATGACTATTTTTTGTAAAATTAACATTTGACTTTTAGTTATCAAACCAAAAACCACTATAATATCACCACATCGTATTAAGTCAAATTTAACTTTAATATTTACATTTGAATTTTGATTAGTCTTTTCAAAATGTGTTTGCAATGATTTATTAAAATCTGCTAAAAAAGTAAATTTTCTATTTTTATACATTCCTAATAAATTTACAAAATCATCTAAAATTAAATCACAAATTAAAGGACCTATTATAAAATTTGAAGAAATACCTTTTTTAAAAGTTAGTTTATTTACTTTATTACATTCTACAATTTTTACATTTAATCATTGTTTAATAAAGTAAAGATACTTATTAGTAAGAGGAATCAGTTCTAATATTTTATCATGTGACACATTCTCAAAACAAGATTTTACCTCAAAACTAAAGATTTGTAGGTATTTAGAAAATTTATATATTTTACTTTTTTCTTGTGACAAAATTTTAAAAATTCAATATTGCTTTAAATATTTTTTTATACATAAATTTGTTTTATACAAATTAATTGATAGTTTGTATTTCAAATTATAAAATTTTAACTTATTTTTAAATACATACATATTTCGTGATATTTTTACAGAAATTTTTTTAATTTTACAAAAATTAGTTTGTAAATTTTTTAAAGATTGAAATAAATAATTAACAGCTTGTGGTATAGAATATTGAGCACAAAATCCAATAGAATTTTTACTTGACTGAAATAGAGTAAATTTGTTGCTAAGTATAGTATTTGTCATAATACTAGTCTTATAAAAGTTCTCTCAAAACCTAAACAAAATAATTATATATTATAAGGCTTTTTTTAATTTATCAAAGTACTTTACTATACAAAAATTACTCATTTATAATTTTTTACATAAAAAATGAATTATTAAACATATTTAAATAAATAATAATTATATTTTATTACATGCTAAATTATTTAAGACTTTTTCATCAATATGAGCATAAAAATCTTTCTTTTACTAAATTTTTATTTAAGCAACACATCTATATTATCATAAATAACATAATAAATTGAATATGTTAAAACTAAAATGTTTATCATTAATTAATTTTGTTTTAAAGATAAAAACTCCCACTAGAATTCTTATTAGCTTAATAAAAAATTATTTTTAAATATATAAACTTACACTAACATTTAATTTTTACAGACAATTTATTTAACTTTAACAATTTAAAAAAAAAACAAGAATAAAATTACTTTATAATATATACATTCTAAGTTTAAACAATTCAGATAACAATTTAAAGATACACTCATTCTATAATTGGTACAATACTAAAAAAAATTATTTGTTGTAATATTTTACTTAATAGGCTAGATATTTCCAGAGATTTATATTTTTTTGTATTTTTTTCAAATATTCATATTCTTTTTACTAGATCAGCTTTATAATTTTTTTGAATGCTTTTTACTAATGTTTTTTTTAAAAGCATAAAAATTAAATTTTTGTTATACATAATAATTTTTTTTTTCAATTTTTTAATTTCTTTTTTTGTTAATACAAAAGAATTAACCTTTCGTGATACTCGCAAAAATTTTTTAGAATGGACAAATTTTAATTTTTTTTTTTCTAAATTAAATTTTAAAAATTTTAATATACCCGTTCCAGAATTAACCTCATTTTGATTTTTTTTTACTGTAAAAATAGAATATAAAGCAAAAATTGGACTTTCAATAAAAATATTTACGAATAGACATTTAAATGTCTTCGCTCAAAAACCGTACTTGATAGTTAACCATCATACGGCTCCCCTAAAATATTACGCTAAATATATAATATATATATTTAACGTTAACTGCTTTTATCATAGAACCATTTAGCTAAAATGATAATTATCATTACTATTTTAAGCTTTAGTCGATATCACCTTATCTGAATTTCTGTAAAAAGCCTTTAAATTAATTTTATTACACAATAAATTAATTTAAACTAAAATACACTTTATATGACAAAAACCAATAGATTTTTTCTTCTTCTCTGAAGTCTTTCAATAAATAAAGAATCCTTCTTGGAAAAATTAATATATAAATCCAATTTAATGTAAGAATGCTCCTAAGTTTTTAACTTATTATAAAACTTAAGTTTAAAATCACAAATCACTGTTTTTCTGTAATGAATAATTATACTAAACTATATATGTTCTAAACAACCTAATAAAAATTTATTAGCAGAGTTAATAAAATTCATCTTACTATTTTTATAAATATTATATTGCTTTCTAAAAAATTATTATACTAAATTTATTAGATATACTATTTATTGATTTTTTATGATTATTTTTCAAGATTTATCAAATTATATTTCCCGCACACATTGTAATCTTTCTAACACATGAGGCAAATTATTTTGACTAAGTCTAGTATCTAAAAATTTATTTTGTTTTATAAAAATACAAATATCAGATATAAGCAAATTATAGTACTCTAACATTAATCCTATTTTTTTTAAAAATATACTACTAAGGCAAATTTTTTCAAAACAATTCATCTTAAATGAATCATATATTTTAGAATTTAAATTTGAACACTGTTTTTTTCAAGTATCAACTTTTAATTTAAATTTATCTGAAACTTCTTTGTTTACGTTTCAATTTTGACAACTAAATATTAATCTTATAGTAAACTCGAATTGGTCTACGATTATAATAAATGAAACTAATTTTCAAGAAATATAAAACACAAAAAGTAAAAACATATAATTAAAAACAATACATATGCACTTATAATTTCAGGACATTAATTCAATCGCTATGTTTAATCAATAAAAATTTAAAGAATACATTAGATAATTATTAGTTAAAATAATTAACCAAAAAAAAACCAATAAAGCGAATAAACAACTAATTTTTGCTCATTGACCTAAATTTTTTCATTTAGTTTTTTCTTGTTTTTTAAGAATTAAAAAAATATAATTATACGTATTTTTTCAAAATAATTTATTATAAAAGTAACTTTTATAATTAATTGACCAAGTTTTCTTTCTAACCATTGTAGCAGCATGTATCAAAGCAGAAACGGGTGTTGGGATGCACTAGATTAAAAAATTTAATAAATCTGTGCCCAAAACTGTATAAACTTATTACTAAGAATACAGCTTCCAGGAAAAATAATAATATTTACATAAACAAAATATAAGTTTATTAATATACATTCTCATAAATTTCTATAAAAAAAAATTAATAAAAACAAATAATCACGTTAAAATAGAATATTGTTTATTTAATTAGTATTTTTTCAAATAAATAAAAATATTTATTTACTAAATACAATATTATTTTAAGAATAAAAAAATAGTTAATATATTAATATAATGTAAATTTACATTTAGCTCCAGAAATAAAAAAAACATTATAATTGAATATAAGATCATTCTTTGATTTAATTTAAAATGTTTTATAAAAAACTACAAAATTAAAAATGTAACAAAAAAAAATTTATATAAAAAAATAAAGATTTTTTAACTTAAAATACAAAAATTTTAAGTTTTGTATATATTTCTGATTTCCTATTAAGCTTTCATTTAATACTAAAATATATTAATGTAAAAAATTTAAAAGAATACTTAATAAAATTTATACTTAATTCCAATTGATTTTTACAAAAATACTACTTATGTTTTATTACATAAATCTAATTAAAACTTATCATTAGGACACAACCTCTCTCACTATTATAATAAGCACATAAAGTTTTATTTTGGTAACTATCATTTATACGCAGGCTTATATAAAAACAAAATAAGTTACATAAAGCGAATAAAATTAGAATTGTTTTTATTTATTGACCTAAAGATTTAAATATAGCAAGATTTAAGCTTATCTTATAATTATTTTAGTTACTTTTACTATATATTAGAATAATTTTGTATTTAACAAATCAATCTGCTTTCTCCCTCCATTGCATCAGGCAATCAAGAATGTAACGTAAATTGTGCTGATTTTCCAACAGCGGCTATAAAAAGGCAAATACTCAATAAAGTAATTAAATTAAAGTTATAATTAAATATATTTATATATGTGTTTACTTTATATTTTATTAAACTAAATACAATTTCATATTCTAAAGAATTAAAAATAAAAAAAAGCAACAACATACCAAAAATAGAGTCAATTTTTTCATGAAAATATTATATTATTTCTAATGCTCTTAGAACCAACCAAGATAATTATTTATCAAAAGGCTCCTTATTAAATTACATGTATAAAAAATTAATTAAAATATTTCTTATAGGTTAAATAAATTAAATTATTATAAATGATTACTCATAAATGTTGTATTTTCGGTCTTATTTTAACTTTTAAAATAATTTACCAATAAATTTTTCTAAAAAAATTTTCTAAAAAATTGGTTTTAAAATTTGAATATAAAAATACTTTTATAAAATAAAACAATTAATATAAATATTATGCTATTTTTTATTAAATACTGACAATTATACTAAACTACAATAAAGTATAGTATTTATATTATAAATAATTTTTCAAATAACTTAATTTATAAATAATTTATTAACCAAATTTGTTTACTATACTTTCTTTTAAATTTTTTTATGGCAATCCATAATCCAATATCACCAATTTTATTTACTAGTATTGCTTTTATCGCAGATTGGTTTGCATTTAAACGGGTAAACCAAAAACTTATTAATAAATATGAAACAAGGCCTACTCCTTCTCATCCAATAAACATTTGAACAAAGTTATCTGACGTTACAAGATAAAATCAAAAATTTAAGATTATTGTACTTATAAAATAATTTATAATAACAGTCATATAGAATAATATAATCTTACCTTAGTGTTTTCAAAACCATATAAGAAAATTACATTTCAAATGGCTTTAATAATTTACTAGCAATATGTCATTTTATTTTTTCAAAAAAGTTTTGTTATTAAAATATCTAACAAAAATAAAAGCTTATTTTTATTAATTAATTTATTAAAGAATTTAATATATATATAATATTAATTTTTCTTTTCTTTTATAGTGTTATACTAATAATTTTTTAATATTGACATAAACAAAATAAATAATTAAATTAATTTTATTTTCTCTATTTACAATTATTTATACAAATTAATTAAATATAAGCTTGGTACCACTTTAATTTTACATAAATATTTTACCTCAGCTAGAATATAATATATTAAATCATTATTTTTTTTATATAAATTAACTTATTTAATTTGTTATTTATAAAAATATAATCTTGTATTTTTTAACAATATTATATATATATAATAAATATATTTATTACATCAATAAATAATCAACCTAACAACATAAAAAATGTAAATAAACTTAAATAAGACATAAATCGTGGCTTATGTGGATCAAATTCCATATACGAAACAGAATAAATATGTACTAAACAAGAAATGTGTCGACTAAAAATTTCAAATAATAACATTTATATTACCTAAATACATAAGCATAAAAGAATATTAAGATGTTATTTTTTTACTTTAATTTTCTGAAAACTGTATAAGACAATTTAATTATCATACAGCTTATTAATTTTTTAGAACTTATTTTTATTAAAATTAATATAAACTAAATAATTTTATTAATAATATTTTAATAATATATAATAAGTAAATTATTTAAGGCTTGTTTCATACAAAATAACAATACAACCCATCCACAGTTTTTCTTATTTTTACTAAAAACTCACTAATACTTATTATGAATAAATAATACTATAAAAATTTGTTTATCTATTAAAAAAAAAATAAGCTAAAAGTATGATTTCAAAATATATCTACTTAAAAATAATACTTAAAAAAACAACAATATTTAATCTTAATAGTAAATTTTATTGTATACATGCTATATCTTAAAATATACATTTAATTAGTATACATATATTCTAAGTAATATTTTTATTACTTAACTTAAAAATTAAAAAAAAATATCACAATAAAATTTAAATAGCCGCTCTACTGATAATTATTAACATAATAGATGTTAAACTATCAAAAAGAAAACCTCATTGAATACAAAAATAATCACAATGAATTCATGAAAAAATTTCAATATAACAAAACAAAGTCAAAATTTCAGAATTTTTATTATTTACATATTTTAAATAATTGATAACTAAATTATCTTATTCTTATTTTAATGCTTTTAAAACCATATATGAAAGTTACTCTTCATTTGGCTTTAAACTAATTAACAAGTTATTTTTATAATCTAGATCAGTTTCAAACGTTTTTACTAATTAGATTTTAATTTAATATAACCTAAATTATTTAAGAATTTTCACACAAGTTTAATAACACATTCTATCTAAACCATAAGCAATTATATTATTAATGGTTTTACTGATATTATTAAGAATATTATATATAAATAAATTAGGTATATTTTTATTTAATTTATTAACTAAAAGTTATTTTTATTATAAAATTTAGAATTATTCAAGTATTTTTTTGATTTTAAATTTAACGAATTTTTACTAAATTTAATATATAAAGTAAAAATAATAAAAATCGCTAATATTTTAGTTATTACATATAAATTTATTTAACCAATTTAAATTTTTTACTTATTAAAAATAGTAAATAATTCAAATTTTATACTTTTTAGTATGTACATGCTTTTTTTTTTAATTGTAATCTTTTAACACAACCAAATAAGTACATAAGTAATTTAATTAATTTTATATAAAATATATTTTCTACAATAATTAAACAGCCGCCCAACTACCAAAAAAACCTACTTCACAAAAACTAACTCAACATAAAACACTACAAAAAAAAAGATTCAAACAAGAAATAAAACTAACGCCATATTTACCAAGATAACGACCAAAAAAACCAACCAATAAACTATTAAAAAGAGGTAAAATAATTATTAATAAGTACATTTTTAATTTGAAATTAATTTCTTCCAATCATACTATCGAGATGGTAAGATTTGAACTTACGATATTCTAAATGGATAATAAATCAAATGTATATTTCCAATTAAACCGTACAAGTAACTTTTAAAAAAATATTACATACGGCTTTGTGTATTATTTAAAAACACTAACCTAATAAACAAAATTGTATTATAATTATTAGATCACATAAAATAAAATAATGTATAGACAAACTTTTATAAGTTTTAATAATATAAAAAAATATATTAGGGAACATAAAATTACTTACTACTGCAAACAATATTACTAAAAAACTTAAAAATTAAAATTAGACTTTTTAAAAAGAATTATACATTTAACACTAAATGTTTTTTAAAAAAGCATATTATAACATCTTATACAAATTAATATTACATAGCTCCCAAAGCAGATACGTTAACCAACCTACGTTACATCCCGCAAAAAAAATTATCTGAAATTAAAAACGACTAATTAAAAAATTTTCTAATTTTCCTAAAAATGGTAAAATTATTAAAAAATAAAAAAAATAATATAAACTTGCAATCTGTCCTAATCAAATATACGGAGTGCACTAGATTATAATATTAAATATAATATATAATCCGTGCTTAGAACCAAATAAACTTATTACTAAGAAGTTGGCTCCTAAGAAAATGTATAATAATTTTTTTTTGTACAAATTAATAAAATTTAAAGTAATTAATTTTTTATCAAAAATAATTTATATTTACATTATTATTTAACTTATTTTATTTTTCTTAAATAAATTTAAGAAAAAATTTACGTAATTTAAAGTTTAATTTTTATATTATTTTTATAAATACTTTTATTAAATCATATTCTTAAATTTAATAAAATTATAGGAAAAAGTATAAAGAAAATTTTAAGCCCAAATCATTTTTTATTTCAACTACACAAATAAAAATTATTATAAAATTTTATATTTTTTTGCATTTACTCAATTTATATAAGATGAGTATACAATACTTTTATTTAAAAATAAATTGCAAAAAAATTTAATATCATGTATTCCCAATAAAATAATTAATCCTGATCTAAGTTTTTTATTTATAATAAAAAAATGTTTAATGTAACTATAAATTTTAGGCATCGAACTATATTTACGTAATAAATAATTATAAAATAATTTATGCAATAAATTATTTATTACAAACAATTGCCTTTTTATGGTACTAGATATTAAAAAATAATTCAAATATTTGTATAATATAAAATTAATTTTACAAATCATGAAACTTACAGGTAAGTAAGAATTAATCCTATTAAATTGCTTTTTTAATAATAATTTTAAGTGTTGAAAATATTTAAAATCAATTAATATAAATATAGAGCTCTGGGAAAAAAAAGAAAAATTGTTAGATGCTATACTATTTGAATTATATTGAGTTTTTGTGTATTTACCTTTATTAAATTTAAAAAATTGCGTATAATCTGGAAAAATAAATCGAAACCCTAAATAAACAAAATGCTGTCCTGGAAAAAAAATTTTTTTTTGTAAAGGAAATAAATTTTGAATAAAAAAAACTTTACTTCTAAAAAATTTAATTAATAAATTTTGAACTTGTTTTAAAAATTTTTGATTACACAAACCAAATATAAATATATTATATAAATAACGAATAACATATAATGACATAGAAAATTTTAATATATTATTTATAAATTTACACTCAATAAAATTTTTCTTAATAAATTTAGCAACTTGAAAGTTAACCGAAAAAAAATTTGGTACGATTCTAGAAAATATATAATCTTGCATATCATTTAAAATGGCATTATAATACAAAAAACTTATAGGAGAACCTTCCGATATACCAAATTCAGGTAATCATTTAATAGTTTTTAGTGTATTAACTTTTTGTTGTATAATAGGAGCATTAAATCACAATTTTATTAAATATAAATACTTTGAACTGAGAGGTAAAATTTTTAATAGACAGTTGTAAGACATATTATGAAGATAATTTATAACATTAATATTTAAATACACATAATAAGGACGAAAATAGCTTTTTTTTCTTTTTTTAAAAAAAATTCAGTAATTATATAAGTAACGTCTCCGATATTTAAAAGTATTTCCTACGTTCATTTTAATAAAACGTGCTTTTTTACCAATAAAATTTTGATATTGATCATAATTAACTTTATAAAATAAAGTATTTTGGCTAGCAATACACGATAGCTTTAAACGTTTGTAAATAAATATAATAACTTTTTTCAAAGAATAATGTTGATTATAAGTAAAACATAAAGAACCCCTTTGAAATTTTATAACAGGCAACAAAGCTAATTTTATAATATTTTGTAATATTCTATCACGTAAACTTGGAATATCTAAAGGTTTTAATCTTCCAGACATTTCTAAAACTCAAATACGTTTTACTGCATTTACTTTATAATTTTTTTGAGAATTTTTTACATTAACAATTTTTAATAATTTAAAACATAAATTTAGGTTATAAATTAAAACTTTATTTTTAAAATTTGTTAAAATTTTATCAGTAATTTTAGCTCGTTTAGGAACATCTTTTTTAATTTTTATATTTTTCTTTGATTTACTATACTTAGTATTATATAACATAATTTTTTGATATTGCGTTTTCATAAAACTTACATTTTTTAAGCATAAACCATCTAATCCTGGGATTAAACTATATAACGAATTAGCTAACATTTTTATCACATAAACATTTATACTAAAAGATGCAATAAAAATATCTTGCAGTTTAAATATTGAATTAGGTAACTTTTCTTGCATAAATTTTACATTATTATTATACAAATAATGACTTATTTCTAATGGTTGAGGTTCAGAAAAGGATATTACTATCTAAATCTCCCCTAAAAACCCGGCATGCATTTTTTAACGCACCTGGCTCAAGCTAACGACAACAATTGCTTTTATTAAATTTACAAATCTTAAAATTTTTTAAAAAGAAACTTGTTTTCTCCCAAATATTTAATAAAATTTTTATAACAATTTATAAAATTGCATTTACTATAATAAAATTTTAAATATTACAAATAATATTAAATTATGTATAATTTAAAGTTTTAATAAAAAATAAAACAACTGCTTTTTTATAAATTAATAAAAATAACACTACAGGCAAATTTTTAACTTATTAAACAAGATTCAAAGTTTTTTTAAAGAATCAAATTTTATTTATTGTTATCTTAACTAATTCAATTTTAAAATACGCTAATTACACTACATACTTTCTTAGTGAATATCCTACACCCCCTAACCACTACTTAAACTTTCAAATAGTTTTTTTTCAATAAATAAGTTTTACAACTATTTATCCTTAAAATAAGGAAATAATATAATTTGATTAATCTTAGTGAGCTTACCTTATTTCTTCTATTGTTTCTATATTACATATCTACATATTTTCTTATAACCACTACTGTTTCCGCCACAAAAAATTTTAACAACTCATCTATTCAATACATATTGTTTCGATTTTTTAATATTTTTAATTTTACAAAAAAAAAGTATAATATTTTGTAGGTCATCATAAACTTAACTTTAAAATTTAATTACAGTTTGCTTACGCTTAGTTTATTTTTAAGAAAAAATAGAATTTTTTTTTATATACTTATCAAAAAATCATTACTAATTTTCCAACTACAATAAAATCTAGATCTAGGAGTTATCATAAATATATTAACACAATCTAAAACAGTTAGCTTATTAAGTCGTCCAAAGTACAATATTATAATCATCAATTAAAGCTTTAATTTTTTCAATAACATCACAACTAAAAATTTCTGCCTTTGTTTTAGGATTATTATAAAGTGACCAAATTTCATTATTTAAAAAGTGGTTTTTTTCAATTCATTTTTTTATGGATCGCACCTCTTTCATAGATTTCTTACGAAATTTTAACTTAAACATAAAACCTAAATTTAATTAATATTTTATCAAAAAAAAATATTTAAGTGCATTATTCGTTCTAATTGAATTACTATGTATATTACCGTTAAAAATCTTAAAAAGAACAAGCATTATTGATTGATTTGAAGGACATACATTCTTCCATTTCTTATTAAAAACATTGTAACATATACTTATAAATTTGCTTTGACAATAACTTTTAAAACGCATTTTTGTTTTAAAACAATACAAACCAAATAAAACAGATAATAATAACATATTTTTATTTATTGACCTACAAATATCGGTACAACTAGAAATTGCGCTTTTCTGATATAAATATACTGCTTCTGTTGTTTTATATAACATATAATAAATATTCAATTTGCGCTCAAATTCTACAGGACAACCCCCAATTCATCCTAATATTAAACAAACAAAAATAAAAACTCAAAATAAATATTTATAAATTGGTCGAAATCTTGAACTTCGTATTTCTGTTGAATGTAATCATGGTAATAAACTAAGTACTATAATTGAAAAAAGCATAGCTATCACACCTCCTAATTTATGAGGAACAGAACGCAAAATTGCATAAAAAGGCAAAAAATAATTTAATAGGGTTATCCCCTTTATCCAAACAGACCTTAGTAATTACTTATTAATCTGCTTTCAAATCAAAATTTAGTATAAAGTTATAAATTAATTTAATAAAACTATATTTTTTATTTATTGTTATAAATGACAATTTCTTTATTTAACTAAGTATTTTTAAAAGTTAAACATTTTTTTTATAAAATATGAACTTTATAAAACGTAAATTATTTTCTTTATTAAGTATATTATATTAACTTAAATAAAAATAAAAAGAATAATAATTTTTATTTTAAATAAAAAATAAATTAATAGATAAAATTTAAAAAATTTAATAATTATAAAATATTATAATATACATAAAAAAAATATAAAATCTAATTTTCAATATTTTATTAAAAAATTATAATCATTCTGGAACAATATGTTCAGGAGTTACCATAGGATTTGCTTCTACATAATTATCACAATGACCTAAAACATTAGGAGAATAATAAACAAAAAACGAAAAAATAAGAAAAAATACAAATAAACCTACTAAATCTTTTAAAATAAAATAAGGATACATATATAATTTATCAAGATTAGAATTAATACCTAAAGGATTACCAGATCCTTTATCATGTAATAAAGCTAAATGAATTAAAGTCATTGCAACAATAACAAAAGGAGCTAAATAATGAAAACTAAAAAATCTATTTAAAGTTGCAAAAGAATAAGAAAAGACTACTAAATCTTTCTTTTCATAAAACCGTACATGAAAAAATATTTTTATCATACAGCTCCAAACAACATAAAATTAAAAAATATTTTTACTTTAAAAGTTTATTGTTATATTTAGTTTATTTCTAAAATCATTATTTAATAAATACTAAATTAAATTTTATATAACGCTTTAAAATTTTTAGTAAAAATAAAAATACAAGAATTCTTATAATATTAATCCATAATAATATTTTTTTTTATTAAGACTGATAATAGGAACTTTTTTTATAATCCGTATTGAAAAAATTCGTTACTCTAATTCTTACTTTTTTTAGTTTAATATAGTTTATTTTTAACCAAATTATCATACTAAAAAGATGTTATATATTAAACTTATCAACCGAAAATCCTCCTCATAATCAAACAACAATAGGTAGAGTCAAAAACTTAACATTATCATTTATATAACAATTATAACCTTACAAATTATATAGTTAATAATATTTTTTTTAAATGCTCTTAGAACCAGTACAAGAGTATTGCTTTTCATACGGCTCAAAAATTAAATAACAAATTATTTACATACTTTTTTAACTAATTTTTTTAATTAATAAAATTTATATGTTACATCATTTAAGTTATTTAAAAAAATTTCCCATAATAACTTAAGTACTATATTTTTTCCGATTAATAACAATAATATTATTATTAATCTAGCAATATTTTTACAAGTAAAAAACATAATTAAATTAGTTTATAAGTAATATGTTTTTTACACTAGTTATAAATAAAAACTATAATAATAATTTTTACGAAATCTAAAAAAATTAATTAATTAAAAATAAAATATAAGCCTATTCATTTACAAGCATCTTTATTTTCAAAATATATTTTAACTAGTTTAAATAAATTAATTTTTATAATATATATACAATATTTTTTTATCAGAATATTTAACTATAATTAAAAAAACATATAAACATTTATAAAAATAAAATTATACTTATATTAATATTATGCTACTCAATCACCAATAAGCGGCACTACAGAAACTAAGTAGAGAGTTAGCTAAAGCTTCTCATAAAGCCACCTCATGCATATTTCTACGCAAGGGGCTATCTAACTATTTATATAAAATTTAATAAACAAAACTATATAAATCAACATTTTTATAATTATAAACATTATTAAATTTTCAAAAATTATTTAAAATTAAATAATTTTAAGAAAATTTACTTTTTAATTTAAAATAGTCTTGTTTCTTTTTAAAAAAATATTTATTCGAAACATCCCTCTACATTAAAAATTTAGTTATTTACAATCAAATAACTTACTTTTAATTATGTAGTAGCGAAAATTTATTAGAAACTATTAATAATTTCTTTTAGACTAATTAAAAAAAATATTATTAATAAAAAATTAAACTACATTTAAATATAAAATACATACTAAAAAAAATATTTATTTTAGTTGTTATTTACATTACTTTATTTTTATTCTCATAAGATCTTTCAAAAACTTGGAAATTGCTTAATTTACCTATATTTTTTACTAAACATTAGGTTATTTCCAGAAAACTTAATTACTACCAAAACTTTATTTTTTCGCGCACCGTTGTTATAACTGTTGCACCTCATAAACTCATTTACGAATAGACATTCAAATGTCTTCGTTCTAAAACCGTACTTGAAAGTTACCAGTCATACGGCTCCTTCAAAATATAATATTAAAGGTAATATACTTTATAATTTACATTAACTAATAAGTTAACACTTAAAATTACAATATATTAATTAAAAATGTTTTTTCATTTTTTTATTAATTAAATATTCTTTCTTTAAACTATAAATATACTCTCGTGGTAAAAAAGTTATTAAATTTCCTTTCAAATCAATGACTTTTATATCAATACTAAATTTCTCAATTACTTTTTTTCGACTACCTAACTTTAACTTTTTATTTAATGTTGATATTAATGAATATCTTAAAAACCAATTAATTCAATTTTTAAGCTTATTAAAATCATCAGCACACTTAAAAGTAAAAAGATAATCATAAGCTAAAGTATTATAATATTGAACTATATGATAATTTGATACTGCTTTAAAGTTATTCAATGATCCTGGATTACCTTTATTATTAATAATGCCTTTATTTTGTCACTCTTTTTTTAACTTAATTCAATCAATATTTATAATAGGACAAGTAATTAACTTAAAATTTTGTATTGATTTTAAAGTATTTAAATTTAATTTATTTTCATTACTATATGTCAATAAACTAAAATTCTCATAAACTTGCTGAATTTGTTGTACTAATATATTAAATGACATTTTATTAAAATTATTATTTTTATTCATTTCATATAAATTAGAATTTAATAATATACTTTTTTTAAAAAAAATTAATAAGGCTTGAGATCATTTACCTAGAAACGAAAATTTAACTATAATATTTCTAATGATTAAAATACTACTAGTTTTTTTTATTTTTTCCATTTCTCATAAAAACATTACCTTTAATAATTCTATATCTGAAAAGTATACTAACTTATCATTCTTTTTTTTATTTTTTTTTATTAAACAGTTTTTAGTTAAATTTGTAATTATGCTATTACAAAATTCTTGAATGATATTTTTAATTGTAAAACCTTTACAATTTAATATAAAATATCGTAATAAATTTACATATAATTGTTTAATTACTATTAAATTTTTTTTATTAACTGTTTTTAAAATATTATATTTTAAGTTATTAATAATATTAGTTTGAATATTTTTAGAAATTTTATTAAAGTATGTAATTTTATGTGCGACTATTTTATTTTTTACACGTTTTGCATTTTCAATAAATCTACTATTTTTATATGGTAACTGGCTACTTGAGATATTATGAATTGTCATTCCCAAAAATTCTATTTTATTGCCTATTGTATATATTAATTTTGTTTTTTCGCTGTCTAGTAATAAATGTAGATTAGATTTCAAAAATGTACTTACTTCCTTAAAAATTTTTAAAGCTATTTCTTTTGAACCACGTACACCTATTAAAAAATCATCCGCATATCTTATATATCTAACTCTAATAAAATTGTTATCATTTATAGTAGACTTTATACCTTCTTTAGCCAGTTGTCTTATTTTAGATGAATAAATTTTTTTTTGTACATCTTGACTAAAATTTTTTTCGATTGCATTTAAACTTAAACGTGTATAATATTTAGTATTTAAAGTAGGTTTTAACCCTTTTTTATACTTAGGTATTATCATATTTATAATATATTTATCAAGTTCATGTAAGTAAATATTACATAATGTTGATGATAAAGAATCTTCTTGTAAAATACTTTTGATTTCTTTGGTTATAAAATTTTCAGATAGTATTATTTTCGCATTAAACATTTTTTGTATATTATCTAATAGTCGTTTATCTGATATTTTCTTTTTTAATAAATTTATTAAAACTTTACGGTTTATTAAATTAAATATTTTTTTTACACTAATTTTTATGTATCAAGGTACACCAATCCACCTGTATTTTATATGCCACAAAGCAGTATGCATCGATTTATTAAATCTAAATCCATGAGAACAATTTAAAAAACCATCATCAGCATTTTCATAGATTAAATTTAAAAGCAAACTAATAGCTTTCTGTGTTATTTTATCTTTTAGTGATGTTATTATTAATGATTTACTATTTAAATTATTTTTTATTTTAGATTCATAATTTCATGTTAAAGGCTTATATACATTTTGAGCGTTTTTCAAAAGATCTGCATATTTAAAAAATCAATTATCAGTTATAGCTCACTTATTTACAATTTTTGTATCAACACTTTTTATTACCTTATTATAAGCGTGTTTAAGAAAATCAATATCACAAAGAAAATCTTTTGTAAGGTTAAAAAATTTTCCTTTATTATAATTTGTACACTTAATATTAGCTATCTTTGTTTCGATGTTATTATAACTAATGTAACTATTTTTACTATTATTTTGAACTGTAGTCGATATTTTTCTAACCGGATTTTTAGAAACACTTTTTAGATATATATTTTTTATTAGAAATATATTTAAGTAAAATTGAACTTTTACTTGAATATACTTTACATTATAACAACCGGTAGATATTTTCTTCTTCTCTGAAGCTCCTAAATAAAAGATCCTTCTTGAAAAAATTAACATATAAATCCAATTTAATGTAAAAGCGTCTTTAGGTTTTAAGCTTTTAATTAAAACTTTTATTCAATTTTTAACATCATAACTTTTCTGTACAAATGAAAACATACTAAGTTTTATTTTTTTTAAATACCACAATAAAATATTATAATTAATAAAAAAACCATTAATAAGATTAATTATTTTCACTTTACTATTTTTATAAATATTATAATGCTTACTATAAATTATAATAATAAATTCATTAGATATATTATTTACTAACTTTATATGATTATTATCAGGATTTATTAAACTATTTTTCTCGCACATTTGCCCTCAAACAAGCACATAACCAATAAATGCAGTTAAAATATCGAATAAAAAATTCAAATTAATACACCTATAAATAAATATTAATTTTTCTATAATTTCTCAAAACTGTACAAGATTTTATTAATTATCACACAGCTTATTAATAATTTATTTTTTTCTATAATTAAAAAAACTTAGTATAATTATTTAAAGTTTAATGGTACGATGCTTATAACTTTTCTTCTACTAAAAATTTATTAGTATTTTATCATTATTATTACAAAAAAGTTATATAATTGTTTTATTAAAACTTTTAATATTTTTTATAAAACTCATTTAAAAGATTTAAAATATAACCTTACAAATTTAAAAGTTTACAGTAAGTTTATATTAATTCAATAAAACACGAAAAATATATATTTTTACCAATTAACATTTCATTTTTATAAATAAATATTTTATTTAAACAATTATTTTTTTAAAACAATAATTATAACAAACTATGTTATTATTATATTTAACACACATGCTTTGTTTTTTAATTTTAATATTGAATTAAAGTTAAATAAGTGTGTTTTTACTTTAAATACTTTTTTTAACGATAATAATTAAATTCGCACCATAAGTAAAAAAATAATAACACCAATAACTCAAACAAATTGACGTGGAGCTGTATAAGAACCAAAATAAAGACCTTTCATAATATGAATATAAACAATTATAAAAAAAAATGAAGCACCATTAGCATGCGAGTAACGTGTAAAATCAAAATTTCAGTATTTATTAATTATTTAATTTATAATTAGTAAAACTATACTCAAATGTTTTTAGAACTTTGCAAGAAAATTTCTTTTCACATAGCACATTATTAAAGCAATATAATTTATAAAAAATTATTTAATTAGAATATTTTTATAAGTTAAACTATCTAAAGATTTTTTCACAAATTTGTGCTACATTCTTTTCCGTTTTATCAATATTATTGATAAATTTATTATTATTATTATAAAAAACATATATAATTAAATAAACTTATTTTCAAATTGTATTTTTAGTAAAAAATAATTTGTTTACAAATAAAAACCAATTACACTGAAATTTTTTTTAATTTTAAATGGCTTACAATTAATACAAAATAACAACTAATTAATTTTTTTGATACTTAGTCAGTTAATTATTTTATTTTGTACATGCTTTGTTTTCTAGCTTTAACAATGTATTACCAACTAAATAAGTACATAAATACCTTGAACAATATTTTTTATTCAAATTTTCACTAAAAAGTAAAAATAATTTTCATAACAAATAGCTAATCGCTCATTAATCAACCATAATGTATATCTCTACTAATATTTTCAACACTTGCAAATGCTAAATCAACATGAGGGGTATAATACATCGCTAAAAAAATCCCAGTAAAAATTTGAAAACCCAAACACATAGCTGAAATAAACCCAAAATTTCAAGCATAATGAATATTAATAGGAGTTGGATATGAAATTAAATGTTTATCTATAAATGAAAATAAAGATTGTTTCACTAACTGCATTTTTATTTAATATATTGTAAATTAAATTAATAATTTATAAAAAAAAATTTATTAAAATAATTCACACGTTTTAAAGGAATTGAACCTATATTTTTAGCTTAGAAGGCTAATATTTTTATCCATTAAATTAAAAACGCTTAGCTATTTTATTTAAACCTAAAAAATAATTTTGATAACTAAATTAAGGGGTCAACTAAAAAAACCATTACGTTGCCCAAAAAACTGTACATAACTATAAATAATTATACAGCTTAAGTATTATAAATATTTATTTTTAAATATAAAACATATCTTATTATAAAAAAACTAATTTTTTGTAAAAATTATAAATACTTAAATTTAACAAATGCGTTTGTAAATCTTCTAGAATTTTAATATTTATTAAAATTTTTGTTTATGTATAAATAATATAAAAAAATTTGTTAACTTATAAACAAAATTATACTTTTTTAATTTTTATATAGTTTTATTAAATAATAATAATAATATATAATTTAATGAAAATTTACTTATTATAATTATTATAATGTGTTATAAACCCAAATTAAAAATATATTTTAAATATTTAATTTTATTTTAAGGAATAAATTTAAATTTTGTAATATTAAAACTTTTTTTTATTAATAACAAAAATAATTTATACAACATTATTACACTATTAAAAACACTATAAAGACTTAATAAAGAAATATTAACTAAAAAATACAAATTTAAAGTTTTTGAATCAATTCTAAAAACCGTTTTTCTTTCATATCAATTTTTTATTGCTTGAACACAAAAAGTTAAATTACTACTGTATTTTTTACAATAATGTAATCAACGCTTTTCTAATAACATCTGATTTTTTAATTGTAAATTTAAAAAAGTATTACGAGCTTTTAAAATAGAAGCAATAAACGGTAATAAAAAAAAATAACAATTGTAAACTATTTAAACAATGTTTTTATTAAACTTGTAAATATATTTTTCAAAATATACAGCTTTTTTTCATAAACGCTAAATAAAATTTTATAATAACAAGAATATGATAAACTATTAAAAGTATAACAATAGTTTTCTATGATTTATATAAAAACTAAATTAATTACAATAAAATATATAAATAACAAACAAAAATTATCAAAAGTATTTTTTTATTAATTAATTATATATGTATACCACACTTTATAATATTTTAAGTTATTTAAATTATAAAAATTTGTATTCCTTACTAGAAAATTTAAAAATTTATATAGATAAACACATATATTTATATATTACAATAACAAACAAATGTAAAAAAAAACCATAAAAAATAAAAAAAAAAAAAATTAATCAAAAAAGTTGTGGAAATATAATTATTTGATTTAATTGAGGCATACTTAATGCATATCTAAAACATCATTTAAATAAATACAAGTTAATAAAGTGAAAACATAAGCTTGAAGTGCTGCAATCCCTAATTCTAATCCTGTAAGTGCAAATAAAATACATAACGGAATAAATTGAAAAATAACTAACATTCCTGAAAAATGTGCTAATGTTCAACCAAAACTAGCAATTATTTTTAATAACGTATGACCTGAAGTAATATTTGCAAACAATCTAATTGCTAATGTAAAAACTTTTATAATATAAGAAATAAATTCAATCCCAATTAAAAGGGGTATAATAAAAACAGGAACTCCTTTAGGTAAAAAAACACATAAAAAATTAAAACCATGGGCATAAACCCCAATTATATTTATACCAATAAAAAGTGAAAATGATAAACCAAATGTAAAAGCTATATGGCTTGTTATTGTAGATGAATAAGAGGAAATTTTTATGAAAACTCTTTTCAGAAGAACCATAAATAATAATTTTCTTACTATATGGCTCAGATTAAATTTTTTAATTTAACTTACTATTTTTAAGATCCAACAAAACTTAAATTAAAAAAAGTTTTATTTAATAAATATTCAAAGATTATTTACAAATATTTTTATTAAAAAAATATTTAACAAATTAGATATTTTACAATTTGTTTATCTTATCATATATTGCACTTGAATTTTACTTTTTAACGTTTAAAAAAGAACTAATACATAAATAATTAAAAAGTTAACTTTAAAAAAACAATTAAAAACTTTTAATATCAAAAAATTTTTTCAATAAAAGTAAATTTATTTAAAAGTTTTATATAATAACAAATTTAAAATAAAATAAAGTACATATATATTTTAAATAACTATTTTATACAGTTTTTATATTTATATTACAACAAAATAAATTCAAAAAATTGGTTATAATAGATATTTTTTAATCTAAGAATTAAATATTTAGGCAACGTATAAGGTACCATTCCTATTAAATTAATAAAATAACAATTGTATTTAAAAAAAATCAATTCGTCTTTGACAAACCTGTAAACAAATTTTCTCAATTTATACGGCTTTTAAAATATTTTTAATATAAAGTATTATTACATTAAAAAATTTAGTATTTTTTATACAAATTATAATACTTCTTTTGAAATAATTAAATAATTAAATAATCTTAATTACATATAATTTATTTACTGTATTATAATAAAAAAATTGTAAAAATATTTTATCATTAAATGTAAATAGAGTCAAATTAAAAAAATTGTTGTTTATATTATATTAAATTTAAATAATTTATGATATATTTTTTAGTGCTCACAAGAACCATACAAGAAAACTTCTTTTCATATGGCTCATTAAATTAATTAAAAAACAATTTGAATATTTTTTCTTAAATTTAAAATTGTATAAATTAATTTATTAAAAAATTTTCATAAAACAAATATTATATTTTTTCTATACTAATTAATATATTTTTATAGTAATAATTTACTGATAGTTATTAAAAAATAAAACAAATTATTAAATAAGCTAAATAATTTAATATTATTTGCTAAGTATTATGCTAAAATATAAAAGTTGTTTCATCTGTACCTTTTCAACTTAAAATTAATTATTTTTAATATACACACTAATATCAAATAAAATAATAATACTACATTTTAATCTAAAAAATAAAATATTTACTCAATTTTAATTTTTTTCTAAAAAATTAAGAATTATATATATTTAAAACTTAATTGAATAAAAACATTTTTAATAACAATTAAACAAACATTCCATACAATATAGTAAAACATTCACTTATTAAAAAATTTATTTACTTTACATAAAAAATTAACAAAAATATAAAATTTAACAAGTTTATTTTATACAACATTTTTAAAAGTTTTATTTTAAATAAAAAAAATTACAACACAGCATGATAAAAAGAACCTAAATAAAAGCAAAAGAAATAAAACAAAAATTAGAGGAAAATATTTTTCTCCTTTACTACCAATATTCTCAAAAATTATAGAAGCGCATACTTTATAAAAAGTCTCTGCAAATTTGGTTAAATATTTTATATCTAAAAAAATCACCACTAAAACTGTACAAAACAATTTTTTGTTAAACAGCTTATATAATTTATATAATTTTTATAAAAATTAATAATTACTTATTTTAGCTCTAATTATAAAACAATATAAAAATTCTACATTATACCAAAAATTTTTAACTCTGATAAATTATTAACTAATATAAATAATTGGTAATAAACTTTAAGAAGAAAAGATATTCTATATTTATTTTAATATATATAAATTAAAAGTACATTTTTAATAACTGAAAAATGATAAAAAATAGATATATATCTTTCTTTAATTTATTTTCTGCAAAAAGCTAATTTTCTATTTTAAAAAAACAGTAAGTTTCAATTTTTTATTTATTTATTTTTCAGTTAATTACACAATATTGTCATCTATTTGGAACTAATAACTTTTCATAAAACGAAAAAGAAAAAAATATAAAAATACAAAATATAGTTAATACTAAAAATAAACTTGTATTACTAAATAAAATATTACATCAAAAAAAATGATCAAATCAAAATAAATAAAGAATTACCTCAAACTGTTCTAATGGGCTATAAATAATAAAATTTTGTAACATGGTACTTCAAAATAATAATAATGGTAATTTTACTTTAATTAGGATTGAAACCTAAAACATTTATTAATATAAACGCTTTAAAAAAATTAAGCTATTAAAGTATAAACTTTTAAATTAATATATTTTTTTAATCTAAACATTAAAAAAATAACGAAAAGAAGATTTGAACTTCCACATGTAGATTATGAGTCTATTGTTCTACCAAACTAAACTATTTCGCTATTAATTTTAATATTTAGAATAAATATTTTTTATACACTTTAACTAAATTTTTTGAACATTTATCAGATATTTTTAAAAAGATACTCTTTAAATAGGATTTGAACCTAAAACACTTTGTTTAACAATCAAATGCTTTAACTTTTTGAGCTATTAAGAATATAAAAACCTAAAATTTATAACATAAAAAAGTGTATCTTTGAAAAATATCTATAAAATTTTTTAGTAAAAAAATACATTTAATAATGAAAATACTAAAATAATATTGTTAAAAGAATTATTTTTGCTATTATCTTACTTGTTTTAATAATAATTAAAACAATATTAAAGTTAATATTAAAATAATACTATCAATAAAAAATTGTTATATAATTAATTGTAAAAAACACAAATCTTATGTAAGTGCACCGAGATTTGAATCCAAAATCTTTACTATTATACTTTACATAAAAAAAGAATATATAACTATCTACAAAAATTTACATTTATTAACTTTATACCTTAAATAAAATTTATACATATTTATATAAAAAAATATAACACTTTAACATAACATTATTAACAACATGTTTATTTTAGTATTTAAATTTAAAGCATGCACTATTTGTTAAATTTATAATAAAACGTACTATTAAAAAAAATTATAAAATCGTGGCGGAGATAGGAATTGAACCTATATATTTAGGGCATGAACCTATTAAGTTAACCTATTACTTCACTCCGCTTTGATAAACATTTTTTAGTTTATTATAAAAAATAATACTTATAATAAATTTTTTTAAATTAAGTTATTAATCATAGAATATAAATATACTTAAATTTGAGATTAAAATCTTTAAATTAATAAAATTAAGTTATACAATTTAGAATAAAAAAATTAAAAACTATTGTATAAAATACATAATAAAATATTAAGCTTTAAACTTTGTATCTTTTAAAAACATACTTCTAAACAAGAAATCAAATCTTGCGAAAAAAATTATCTGAAATTTATAAAATCTTGTTAAAAAATCAAAAAAATAATGTAAACTTACAATTATATTTAATTAAATATAACAAGTTTACTAAATTATAGTAGTAAATATTATTTATAATTAGTGCTCAGAACTAAATAAGTTGATCTCAAAAATATGTATAGTAGTTTTTTTTTTACAAATCAATAAAATTAAAAGTAATTATTTTCTTATCAAGAATAATGTGCATTTATAGTACTATTTAATTTATTGTATTTTTATATTATTTTAATAAAAATATATAAAAAAAGGATTTGAATTTCTACATATACATTATAAGTTTATTGTTCTAACAAACTTAAATATATCGCTGTTAATTTTAATATTTAGAATAAATATTTTTTATATACTTCCTAAAAATTACTAATGATATACTCTAATTAAACTTTTTGAACATTTATCAGACACCCTTAAAAATAAATTTAAATTTATTTTTAATTCTTAATTAGGATTCGAACCTAAAACACTTTGATTAACAATCAAATGCTCTAATCTTTTGAGCTATTAAGGATATAAAAACCTAAAATTTATAACATAAAAAAATATATCTATAAAATTTTTTAAACATTTATATAGAAATACATTTAATAATAAAAATACTAAAATAATATTGTTAAGAGAGTTATTTTCGTTATTATATCATTTGTTTTAATTATTATTAAAACAAATGATATAATAAAAATTAAAACTATTAAAGTAATATTATCAATAAAATAGTTAAAATTACTCATAAAGTGGTTAAAATTAGTTAAAATTGGTTAAAAGTAGTCATAAAGTGGTTAAAATTGGTTAAAAGTCATAAAGTAGTTAAAACTAGTTAAAAGTCATAAAGTGGTTAAAATTGGTTAAAAGTCATAAAGTAGTTAAAACTAGTTAAAAGTGGTCAAAAGCTGGAAAGGTGGGTGAAATATACATTTTTATAAAAAAGGCTTATTTCACCTGCTTTTTTACCTTCTTAAACAGAATGATATCAACTCATATAAAAAATAAAGCCAAACAAAATGAGATTTAAAAGCACTCATTTTGCTTTCACAATATAAAAACACTTATTAAATAATAATACTTAAAAATCTTATTGTATTAAAACAGCAACTTAAATACTTAAATTTATAATTTTACTTTATACTCTTAAACTATTTAATAATACTAGTTTAATACTTTTAACCACTTTTAACTACTTTATGACTTTTAACCACTTTATGACTAATTTTAACTACTTTATAACTTTTAATTAGTTTTAACCACTTTTAACCAATTTTAACCACTTTATGACTAATTTTAACTACTTTATGACTTTTAACTACTTTTAACCACTTTATGACTACTTTTAACTACTTTATGACTACTTTTAACTACTTTATGACTACTTTTAACCAATTTTAACTAATTTTAACCACTTTATGACTAATTTTAACTAATTTTAACCACTTTATGACTAATTTTAACCAATTTTAACCACTTTATGACTAATTTTAACCAATTTTAACTACTTTATGAGTAATTTTAACTACTTTATGACTACTTTTAACCAATTTTAACTAATTTTAACCACTTTATGACTAATTTTAACCAATTTTAACCACTTTATGACTACTTTTAACCAATTTTAACTACTTTATGACTACTTTTAACCAATTTTAACTACTTTATGAGTAATTTTAACTACTTTATGACTACTTTTAACCAATTTTAACTAATTTTAACCACTTTATGACTACTTTTAACTACTTTTAACTAATTTTAACCACTTTATGACTAATTTTAACCACTTTATGACTTTTAACTAGTTTTAACCACTTTTAACTACTTCATTGATAATATCATTTTAATTATTAATAAAATAAACGATATAATGAAAATATATTGATATCAACCTAATTTTTTTTTATATGGGTTGATATCATTCTGTTTAGGAAGATAAAAAAGCAGGTGAAATAAGCCTTTTTTATAAAAATATATACTATAAACTTATAAGTATTAAATAAATATTCACAAATTTTACTTAAGTTATAAAATCTATTACTATAAATCTTTATAGATTAATTTTTATTTATTTACTTATGTAATTATTTATTCACTTATGTGAGTATTTATTTACTTATGTAAGTAAATTGTATTATGTTTTATTAAAAGTGAATACTAAATAGTTTAAATCAAGTTATTGTAAATTTGATTATGTATGTTTGAGTTATGATTTATTAAGTTTATTAATAATATTACTTTAATACTTTTAGTTTTTATTATATCATTTGTTTTAATAATAATTTAAACAAATGATATAATAACGAAAATAACTCTTTTAACAATATTATTTTAGTATTTTTATTATTAAATGTATTTCTATACAAATGTTTAAAAAATTTTATAGATATATTTTTTTATGTTATAAATTTTAGATTTTTATATCCTTAATAGCTCAAAAGGTTAGAGCATTTGATTATTAGGCAAAGTGTTTTAGGTTCGAATCCTAGTTAAGGATTAAAAATAAATTTAAATTTATTTTTAAAGGTGTCCAGTAAATGGAAAAATGATGTTAGGGGCTATAATATAAACGAGTGCAACGAGTGCACGAGGGCAGCGAGTGCGAGTATAATATAAACGAGTGCAACGAGTGCACGAGGGCAGCGAGTGCGGTCACGAGGGTACGAGTGGAGAGCGGAGCGACAAAGGGGTTTTTGCGGGAGCACAGAGGCGGGGGGAGATAGGAAGGAAGATATACTGGTTGATCAGATGGATAGGATAAAGATAAAAGAGCATGGAGGATCGATAGGTATATGAAGAGAGTATGTTAGGATTATGAGGGGGGTTTTAAAGGGGGGAGAAAAAGGAAAGAAGAGAGAAGAAAAAGGAAAGAAAGGGGGAAAGACAAAAAAGAAAAAGAAAAGGAAGATAAGAAGGAAAAAAGAAAAAGGGAAGAGGGAGACGAGAATAAAAACCGAATGTTTAAGTTTTTTTTTTGTTTTTTTTACATTTTTTTTAAAAAATTACATTTTGTGTTTTTCTGCGCATTTGTTATTGAAAGCATGGAACTTTTCCGAAATTTCATATTTTTTTTACATTTTTTTACATTTTTTAAAAATTTAAGAAAAAAAAAAGTTGTATTTTTTGTGTTTTTCTGCGCATTTATTATTGAAAGCATGGAACTTTTCCGAAAATTTACATGTTTTTTTACATTTTTTTAAAAAAAACGTTACCTTTTGTGTTTTTCTGCGCATTTGTTATTGAAAGCATGGAACTTTTCCGAAAATTTACATGTTTTTTTACATTTTTTTTTATCGCAAAAATTACAAAAAATTTGTATTTTTTTATTTTTTTTTAAATTTTTAAGAAATTTTTTAAAAAAAAACGTTACCTTTTGTGTTTTTCTACGCATTTGTTATTGAAAGGATGGAACTTTTCCGAAAATTTACATGTTTTTTTACATTTTTTTAAAAAAAGATGTTACCTTGTTGTGTTTTTTTTCTGTTTTTCTACGCATTTGTTATTGAAAGGATGGAACTTTTCCGAAAATTTACATTTTAAAGGTAACATCTTTTTACATTTTTTTTATCGCAAAAATTACAAAAAATTTGTATTTTTTTATTTTTTTTTATTTTTTTAAAAATTTTTAAGAAATTTTAAGAAAAAAAAAAGTTGTATTTTTTCTGTTTTTCTACGCATTTGTTATTGAAAGGATGGAACTTTTCCGAAATTTCATGTTTTTTTTTACATTTTTTTAAATTTTTAAGAAATTTTAAGAAAAAAAAAGTTGTATTTTTTCTGTTTTTCTGCGCATTTGTTATTGAAAGCATGGAACTTTTCCGAAAATTTACATGTTTTTTTTACATTTTTTTTAAAAAAACGTTACCTTTTGTTTTTTTCTACGCATTTGTTATTGAAAGCATGGAACTTTTCCGAAAATTTACATTTTTTTTTTACATTTTTTTTATCGCAAAAATTACAAAAAATTTGTATTTTTTTATTTTTTTTTAAATTTTAAGAAATTTTAAGAAAAAAAAAGTTGTATTTTTTGTGTTTTTTTGCGTATTTATTATTGAAAGCATGGAACTTTTCCGAAATTTACATGTTTTTTTTACATTTTTTAAAAAAAAGTTGTATTTTTTGTGTTTTTCTGTGCATTTGTTATTGAAAGCATGGAACTTTTCCGAAATTTACATGTTTTTTTTACATTTTTTTTATCGCAAAAATTACAAAAAATTTGTATTTTTTTATTTTTTTTTTAAATTTTAAGAAATTTTTAAAAAATTTTAAGAAAAAAAAAGTTGTATTTTTTGTGTTTTTTTGCGCATTTGTTATTGAAAGCATGGAACTTTTCCGAAATTTCATGTTTTTTTAACCACTTTATGACTAATTTTAACTAATTTATGACTAATTTTAACTAATTTTAACCACTTTATGACTACTTTTAACCACTTTTAACTACTTTATGAGTAATTTTAACTACTTTATGACTACTTTTAACCACTTTTAACTAATTTTAACCACTTTATGACTAATTTTAACTAATTTTAACCACTTTATGACTACTTTTAACCAATTTTAACTACTTTATGACTACTTTTAACCAATTTTAACCACTTTATGACTAATTTTAACTAATTTTAACCACTTTATGACTAATTTTAACTAATTTTAACCACTTTATGACTTTTAACTACTTTTAACCACTTTTAACTACTTCATTGATAATATCATTTTAATTATTAATAAAATAAACGATATAATGAAAATATATTGATATCAATCTAATTTTTTTTTATATGGGTTGATATCATTCTGTTTAGGAAGATAAAAAAGCAGGTGAAATAAGCCTTTTTTATAAAAATATATACTATAAACTTATAAGTATTAAATAAATATTCACAAATTTTACTTAAGTTATAAAATCTATTACTATAAATCTTTATAGATTAATTTTTATTTATTTACTTATGTAATTATTTATTCACTTATGTGAGTATTTATTTACTTATGTAAGTAAATTGTATTATGTTTTATTAAAAGTGAATACTAAATAGTTTAAATCAAGTTATTGTAAATTTGATTATGTATGTTTGAGTTATGATTTATTAAGTTTATTAATAATATTACTTTAATACTTTTAGTTTTTATTATATCATTTGTTTTAATAATAATTTAAACAAATGATATAATAACGAAAATAACTCTTTTAACAATATTATTTTAGTATTTTTATTATTAAATGTATTTCTATACAAATGTTTAAAAAATTTTATAGATATATTTTTTTATGTTATAAATTTTAGATTTTTATATCCTTAATAGCTCAAAAGGTTAGAGCATTTGATTATTAGGCAAAGTGTTTTAGGTTCGAATCCTAGTTAAGGATTAAAAATAAATTTAAATTTATTTTTAAAGGTGTCTAGTAACTGTTTTTAAGTAAAGGGAAAACAGTGTAATGAAGTCAACGATTACTGCCTTATGATTTTTAACTACTTTATGATTTTGACCCACCTTTAACCACTTCCAATCACTTCATGATTTTTAACTACTTTATGACTTTTAACTAATTTTAGCCACTTTTAACTATTTTATTGATAATATTACTTTAATACTTTTAATTTTTATTATATCATTTGTTTTAATTATTATTAAAACAAATGATATAATAACGAAAATAACTCTCTTAACAATATTATTTTAGTATTTTTATTATTAAATGTATTTCTATATAAATGTTTAAAAAATTTTATAGATATATTTTTTTATGTTATAAATTTTAGGTTTTTATATCCTTAATAGCTCAAAAGATTAGAGCATTTGATTGTTAATCAAAGTGTTTTAGGTTCGAATCCTAATTAAGAATTAAAAATAAATTTAAATTTATTTTTAAGGGTGTCTGATAAATGTTCAAAAAGTTTAATTAGAGTATATCATTAGTAATTTTTAGGAAGTATATAAAAAATATTTATTCTAAATATTAAAATTAACAGCGATATATTTAAGTTTGTTAGAACAATAAACTTATAATGTATATGTAGAAATTCAAATCCTTTTTTTATATATTTTTATTAAAATAATATAAAAATACAATAAATTAAATAGTACTATAAATGCACATTATTCTTGATAAGAAAATAATTACTTTTAATTTTATTGATTTGTAAAAAAAAAACTACTATACATATTTTTGAGATCAACTTATTTAGTTCTGAGCACTAATTATAAATAATATTTACTACTATAATTTAGTAAACTTGTTATATTTAATTAAATATAATTGTAAGTTTACATTATTTTTTTGATTTTTTAACAAGATTTTATAAATTTCAGATAATTTTTTTCGCAAGATTTGATTTCTTGTTTAGAAGTATGTTTTTAAAAGATACAAAGTTTAAAGCTTAATATTTTATTATGTATTTTATACAATAGTTTTTAATTTTTTTATTCTAAATTGTATAACTTAATTTTATTAATTTAAAGATTTTAATCTCAAATTTAAGTATATTTATATTCTATGATTAATAACTTAATTTAAAAAAATTTATTATAAGTATTATTTTTTATAATAAACTAAAAAATGTTTATCAAAG